TTCAATCGTGTCTTTTTCAATATAAATACTAAAGTGAAGATCCTAATCCAGAATAGGAACCAAAAATAAAAGTACCAACAACAACAATAACTCCTAATCCACCAACTAACGCCACTAACCAAAGTGGTATTCTTCCTGTTCCTGCCATAATATTTTTAACTCCTATATCCTTTCTTAATCTCATAAAACTTATAAAAGACTTCTACAATATTTCTAATTAAAGAAGTAACTAGAAAAAAGTACTGCCAATATAAAAAATAATAATAAACCCCAATATAATGAGGTACGACTGATTTCAACTTCTTGTTTATTAGGATTTGGACCTGTCATAAAATATACTCCTATCGTTGAATAAATTGCATTGATGTTATCGCACCTAAAAAAAATATTGTTGGCACAGCTAAACCATGAATAGCTAACCAACGAAAAGTAAAAATAGGATAAGCTACTGGTTGATTCGTATTTCTAGTCACGTTTTTCTCCTAAACTACGTAGATATTTATTTTTTTCTTAATTTAATGGATTATTTATAATCCTCTTGTGAAATCTTCGATTTCTTGTGTAACATTAAACCTATCATTTACTAATGGGACTTGTTGTCTATCTTGTGTAAAATATTCATTAGGTCTTGGAGTTCCAAAAACATCATAAGCTAAACCTGTACTTACAAATAACCAACCGGAAATAAATAAAGAAGGAATTGTAATACTATGAATAATCCAATAGCGTACACTTGTTATAATATCAGAAAAAGGACGTTCTCCTGTTGAACCACCAGACATTTTATATTATCTCCATTTAAATAAAAATATATTATACTGATTATAATTATCTAAAATATAATTTAATTATTTCTCATTCCTCTATAAATTAAAGATTCTTTAGGAGATGAATAGTAAGAAATTAATTCTTTTAATAGTCCTATCAGCGAGCAGCGAGAATCGAACTCGCATCAACAGCTTGGAAGGCTATGGTTTTACCACTAAACTATGCCCGCATGTATGAATTAATATAACGCTATATATATTATACTTATTAATTTTAATTCTAAAATAATAATAACCAAATATTAATTTAGAATTAGATACTAATTAATCAATTTTAATTTTTAGAAAAAATTAAATCCCTTCTAAATTAATATTTAAAAATCTTGCAAGTTCTGATGCATCATTTTCTAAAATTTCTAAAGATCTTGGTTGCTCTACTGATGTTAATGGAATTTCGCGTTGATCCTTAGTACATAAATAAATTATTCGTTTCGGATTAAGACCCTCTTGAATATTTAACTTAATACTTTTAAGATTTCTAAATTGATAAACTAATAGTATTTTGCGATTTTTACCTGGAAAACCTCGTCGTACTATACGTACTAACTCGTTTTCTTTATCAAATTCATTATATCCACTTCCCACATCCCAAAAAATTGTAAGAGCGATATAGAAACTTAAACTTATAGCAATAACTCCATAAAAAGTCATAACTACACCTTGTGGTAAAAAAGATAATTCTTCAGAATCAATAAAACTTATTAAATTTTTTTGAAAATAACTTGAAATCCCTGCAAGTAAAAAGCCTAATCCGCCTAAAAATAAAATAATTGTCCAAAAATAATTACTAAAACGTCTTGATCCTACAACGATATCACGTTTTAATAAACTCTCTATATCTTTACTACTCATGTTTCATTATCGTACATTATTAAAAGTATTAAAACTCTAGACTAAAATTATAAATTTAATTTAACTTTTTAAAAAATTATTAAAACTAAAAGCTAAACTTAAACTAAATTAACTTAATTCCTTTTAAACCTAAGAATAAACCAGAGGCTAATACAAATGCGATACTTAATAATAGAATATAGTCGATTAAAATACTCATTTTTACACTTATTAAAAACTATGAAAACAATATAATATATACTATTATATATCTAAAGTAAAAATATACTAAATTTAATTCTTTTCAACAATATATATTCTATTGTATTAAAATAGAATAATTTATTCTATTTTAATCTTTAATTATTTTCTTTTAAAAATATCCAACTATTATTACATAATAACTTCTTAACAAATTAATTATGACAAGTTTTATTAAACCTTATAATGATGATCCTTCTGTTGGACATTTATCAACACCCGTAACTTCGTCAGCAGCAACAAAAGCCTATCTAACTAGTTTGCCTGCTTATAGAAAAGGATTATCACCACTTCTACGAGGTTTAGAAATTGGTATGGCACACGGATATTTATTGCTAGGACCTTTTGAAAAATTAGGACCATTGAGAAACTCTGAATTAGCACCTTTAATAGGATTTTTATCTTCCGTAGGATTAATTACTATATTAACAGTTTGTTTAGCCATGTATGGAAAAGTTACATTTGATGATTCTGATTCAACAAATACGATTGAATTATTAACAAGTAAAAATTGGAAACAATTTACTTCAGGGTTTTTTATTGGATCATTTGGAGGAGTTAGTTTTGCATATTTAATACTTCTTAACTTAAACTATTAACATATATTAATATTTTACAAATATTTTTAAATATTTGTAAACTATTAATGCATATTAATAATTTACTTTTTGTTGTTTTTTCTCAAAAAACAACAAAAAGTAAAAAAGTTTTTAAATAAAGGAGAATGATAACTTTTCTTATTCATAATTATGGAAATACGTTTGTTAATACGCAGACTATTTACCATTACTGAATTAATACGTTTAGACAATAATTGATCTTTTACTGACAGAATAGATACAAATGAAACACCCAAACCTGCTTGTACCCCTCTTATAATTGCTTCAGTAGAATTAAGTTCGAATTTTGTTTTTAAATTTTCAACTTTAATATTATATTTTTGCAAAATTTTATTTAGAATTTTTCTTTCCATCAAGTCTCGATTTAAACCAATAAAATCTAATTTATAAAGCTCTTCCAAAGTTATAACACTAGGAGTTTTTAATTGATAGGTTTTTGGAAGGATTAACACTATTTCTTCGTCAACATAAGGTATAATATAAATGTAATTGATTACTTCATAGGGTATTTCTTCTTCCACTACAATTCCTATATCTACTTTCCCATGAAAGACATCCCAAGATATTGAATGGGTTGATTCAATTTCTAAGGTTAAACACGCATATGAGTAAGCTTTACAAAATAACCTAATAATTTTTGGTAATAAATATATCCCTATAGATTCATTTGACCCAATAATTAAACTAATCTTTCTTAGTACTTTAATATGCTTAATAGAGTGATTTGCTTCATGATATAATTGTAATATTTTAGTTGAATACTTTACTAATAAATGGCCAATTATAGTAAAATATATTTGTTTTTTATTTCTTTCTAAGATTGGAGAAGCAATTTTAGATTCCAAACTTTGGATTTTTAAACTTAAGGCTGGTTGTGATAGATACAATTTTTTTGCGGCATCTTTTATACTCTTTTCATTTTTTATTACTCGCAAAACATTTAATTGCTCCATGTTAAATAAAAAATCTTTCATCTTGTTTTATTTTACATTCTTCTCTTTGGTATACAAATTTAATAAAATTTTTTATCCTTTATTTATGTTGTTAGAACTAAATAACTAATCCAAAATTGAAAAATTTATTTTTATGAATTTGACAATGTGAAAATAATCTTTTAGTATATATTTAGAAGTTTTCTAAATTCAATTAGAAATTGTTACTTATAATTAAAGATAAATAAAAATAAACTACTAATATTTACAGTTAAATTTTAATCTAGAAGAGGACTAAACCAATACAAATAGACTTATATTAGAGAAAAAATCATTATCATCTATAATCTATTTTATATGAAAAATATATTTAGAGTGAAATTATTATATTTTTAATTAATTATACTTAGAGCAGTATGGATTTACGTCTTATCTTTGTTTTTTTACCCGTATTAGCTGCAGCGTCTTGGGCATTATATAATATTGGTAGATTAGCTTTACAACAATTTAATAAAATAGCTTCACGTTAGAGTAAATTAAAAAGTCAAACTATTTAGAGAGCAAAAAATATGAATATAACTAATCTTCATAATTTTTGCTTATATTTATAATTAATATAAGTAAATTACCAAAGAGTAATGGAAAAAAATAATTTTTTCTATTTACGCTATATCGAATTGTAACTTACTTAATTACCACTTATACTTACTGAGAAAAAAAAGTTCCATGGCGGTCCCTAAAAAAAGACGATCGAAATCAAAAGGTAAAATTAAACTAGCAATATGGAAAGGAAAAGGTCGTAAAATGGCTAATCGGGCTTTGTCGTTAGCTAAATCCATTCTAAATGAAGAATCAAAATTTATCTTTAATAAAAAAGAAGTAGAAAAAAAATAAAAAATAAGGAACAAAGAAACCACTTTGGATATTAAAGAGGTTCATAATTGTGAATAAAATAGATAATTTACTATACATTAAGCTAATCGCATAATCTACCAATAGTGTATAGTAAGCTTTATAAGTATTCATTTTCCTTACGAACGTGGCGGAATTGGCAGACGCGCTAGATTTAGGTTCTAGTAAGGTTTCTTGTGAGAGTTCAAGTCTCTCCGTTCGTAAACCTTTAACTATTTTTAATTATATTATACAATACTTATATACTAAATTCAATAATCTTTTAGAACTTTTAAAATGAATATGACATCAAAAAACATAGAGAGCCTCTTCAATAAGCTAAAAAATTATAAAAGTCCCAGCATTCCATTTAAAATATAAAATTAAAATATAAAAGATTTCTTTATCTCTAAAATCAAATAGGTAGAATTTTTAATTATATAATTTATAGAATCAAAAATTCTAATTATTAACAAACCATCCATAGCTATGTAAACCTTGTCCTAAAAAATTAACACCAAGATAACAGATCCAAACAACAAAAAACGCAATGCTAGCTAAAAAAGCTGGCCCCTTTCCAGTTACACCTACTATTAATCTCAAATGTAAATACGCAGCAAAAATTAACCAAGTAATTAACGCCCAAGTTTCCTTCGGATCCCAACTCCAATAAGCACCCCAAGCTTCATTAGCCCATACAGCCCCAGCTATAATACCAATTGTTAAAAAAGGAAAGCCTAAACTTATTGTCCGTGAACTCCATTTATCGAGTTGAGATAAAAAATTAGCTCGAGCAGATTCAGCAAATGCTTCTTGTTCTAGAAATATATTGTTTAAACTTATAATTTCAGGACATGCATATGAGGATTGTATAGATGATCGTATTTTATAATCTTCCCTAGTTAAAGCTATTCCCTTCGCAAGGTTTATTAATCCCCTCATAAATTCTTGATAATCGAAGTATCTTTTTTCGAATGGCCTTATAGTATATTTAAATACTAAAAAAGTTACTAAATAAACAATAGAAAAAGCGGATCCAATAAGTAAAATAGCATAACTTAACATCATTAAACTCACATGCATCATTAACCAATTTGATTGTAAAGCAGGTACTAACGCTCCTGCTTTCTGCATCTCAAGCGGTAGAGTTAATTCTGCGAATCCACTAATTAGTAAAACAATTGGTAAAACAATTCCTCCAAATATCGGACTTTTAGCTTTTGACTCTAACAACTGATAGGAGAATAAAAGTATAAAAGATAAAAATAACAGTGATTCATATAAATTACTTAAAGGAAAATATCCATATTCGATCCAACGAATTAATAAAAAAAGAAAAATATTTAAAGTTGCAATACGTGAAGTTATTTCCCCGATTCGATTAAGAATTGCTACAAATTTAAAACTTAACTGAAACCAATATAGGGCCGTTGATATAAATACTAAAATAAAAAGAATATTATTTAATAAATTAAAATAATTCTCTGAGAACATTACTAAACTCCTAAAGTCATAAAAAGTATACTATAAAGTATACTTCATTTGTTTATAAAATTGAAAGAATAAAACAATTTAGTTATTAGTATATATTTAATTTTAATATAGATTATATATCTGCCTTCATTTTTGTATTATAATTGATAATTAATTATTTTCATCTTTTTAGATTACAGATAGAAAGTTAACTCTGAACTATAATATAAAGCATACTAGACTTTTCTAACTTAGAATTTTAAAAATTATTTTTTTGAAGTCTCTCATTTATATAAATTATTATCTCTTAAGAGTAACTAATATAAATATTACTTTATTTATCTATTTAGTTTATACAACATAAAAATTAGGAGTTAAAAATGAAACTAGCTGTTTATGGAAAGGGCGGAATAGGAAAATCTACCACAAGTTGTAATATCTCAGTTGCTTTATGTAGAAGAGGAAAAAGTGTTTTACAAATTGGTTGTGATCCTAAACATGATAGTACTTTTACTTTAACAGGATTTCTAATTCCCACAATAATTGATACATTACAAGCAAAAGATTATCATTATGAAGATATTTGGCCAGAAGATGTTATTTATCAAGGTTATGGGGGTGTTGATTGTGTAGAAGCTGGAGGTCCTCCAGCAGGTGCTGGTTGTGGTGGTTATGTCGTTGGTGAAACTGTCAAGCTTTTGAAAGAATTGAATGCCTTCGATGAATATGACATTATTTTATTTGATGTTTTAGGTGATGTTGTTTGCGGTGGATTTGCTGCGCCATTAAATTATGCTGATTATTGTTTAATTGTTACAGATAATGGTTTTGATGCTTTGTTTGCTGCTAATCGAATCGCTGCTTCTGTAAGAGAAAAAGCTAGAACCCACTCATTAAGACTTGCGGGACTTATTGGAAATCGAACAGCTACGCGGGACTTGATTGATAAGTATATCAATGTTGTTGCAATGCCTGTCCTTGAGGTGTTGCCACTTATTGAAGATATTAGAGTTTCTAGAGTAAAAGGTAAAACTTTATTTGAAATGACTGAAATAGATAATTCTTTATCTTACATTTGTGAATATTATTTAAATATTGCAGATCAACTTATAGCTAATCCTGAAGGAGTTGTTCCAAAAGAAGCTGCAGATAGAGAATTATTTAGTCTATTATCAGATTTTTATTTAAACCCAACTCAGGATAAAACTTCTCTATCTGAATTTGATGATAGTACTTTAGAGAATGATTTAAATGAAGTTTTTTCGGTTTAATTAAAAAATAACTTTTTACTTATAAAATCTAGATGAATATTAAACACTTTATTGATAATGTGAATTTGAAAGAAAAACTAACGTTTAATTGTGAAACTGGGAATTATCATACATTTTGTCCTATAAGTTGTGTAGCCTGGTTATATCAAAAAATTGAAGATAGTTTTTTTTTAGTTATTGGCACAAAAACATGTGGTTATTTTTTACAAAATGCATTAGGTGTTATGATTTTTGCTGAACCTCGTTATGCTATGGCAGAACTAGAAGAAGGGGATATATCAGCACAATTAAATGATTACGAAGAATTAAAAAGATTGTGTCTACAAATAAAACAAGATCGAAACCCAAGTGTAATTTTTTGGATTGGTACATGCACAACAGAAATAATAAAAATGGATTTAGAAGGAATCGCTCCCAAGTTAGAAGCTGAAATAAGTTTACCTATTATAGTAGCACGAGCAAATGGTCTTGATTATGCTTTTACTCAAGGAGAGGATACAGTATTAGCTGCATTAGCACAACGACCAAATTTAAAGCAATCAGAGTATTTACAAAAACAAGAAATAAATAATTATGATTATGTTGAACATTTACCACTTATTTTATTTGGTTCAATACCTGATCCAGTTGTTAATCAACTTACTATAGAACTAAAAAAGCAAGGGATTTATGTCTCAGGTTGGTTACCTTCCAAACGTTATATGGAATTACCTCAAATCTATGAAGGAAATTATGTTTGTGGAGTAAATCCATATCTAAGTCGAACAGCTACAACATTAATGAGAAGGAGAAAATGTAAGTTAATTGGTGCACCGTTCCCCATTGGACCTGATGGGACTAGAGCCTGGTTAGAAAAAATATGTACAATTTTAAAAATTCAACCTACTGGTTTAAAAGAAAGAGAAAATGATATATGGAATAAAATGTTTAATTATACTACCTTAATTAAGGGTAAAAGTGTTTTCTTTATGGGTGATAATTTATTGGAAATATCATTAGCACGTTTTTTACTCCGCGCAGGAATGATTATATTTGAAATTGGTATTCCATATATGGATAAGCGATATCAAGGAGCTGAATTAGAGTTACTACAAAAAACGTGTAAAGAAAAGAAGGTCCCACTACCTATTATTATAGAAAAGCCAGATAATTATAATCAAGTGGATCGAATTCGTGATATCAAACCTGATTTAGTGATAACTGGCATGGCGCATGCGAACCCACTAGAAGCAAGAGGTATAAATACAAAATGGTCGGTTGAATTTACGTTTGCACAAATACATGGTTTTACTAATGCCATTGAAATCTTAGAATTAGTTACTCGACCACTTCGTCGCAATCAGAAATTACAAAAAATAAGTTCACAGCACTATACTGATCGACGATAGTTTGTCTTTAACTTTATTTTATACTTCTTTACAATAAAGAAGTAATCAAAAATTAATTATCGACTATAATATTTGTATATCTTGCTATTTTTATATTAGAATATAGTATAAGTTGGTTTCTAGTATAAAAAATTTATTTTTCATTAAAAAAATATCATTTATATATACATATATATCTAAAATATAATGGTTCGTATTTCTTTAAAAAAATCATTATTAATTGTTTTTTTAACTTTAAGTCTACCATTAACTGTATTTGCAGATGTGGCAGGTTTAACAAAATGTAGTGAATCCCCAACATTTAATAACAGATTAGAATCCAGTGTTAGGAAATTAGAATCTCGAGTTAAAAAATATGAAATCGGCTCTCCCCCAGCTCTAGCCTTAGAACAGCAAATAAATAGAACTAAACAGAGATTTGATCGTTATTCTAATTCAGAATTATTATGTGGAAAAGATGGTTTACCTCATCTTATAACGGATGGAAGATGGAATCATGCTGTTGAATTTATAATTCCAGGAGCAATGTTCATATATATTAGTGGTTGGATTGGTTGGGTTGGCCGTAGCTATATAAATAATATTAGCACTACTTCAAATCCAACTGAAAAAGAAATTATTATCGATGTACCATTAGCAATAAAAATAATGTCATCGGGCTTCATTTGGCCAATTTCGGCATGGCAAGAATTTGCTAGTGGGAGTTTTTTAGCTTCAGATTCTGAAATTACTGTTTCTCCTAGATAAGAAAATTTTATTATTCGATAACTTAAAAAATTTTAAATATTATGGAAAACTTTTTAAAATATCTTTCAACCGCTCCTGTTTTACTTGCAGTTTGGATGACCTTTACTGCTGGATTTATTATTGAAGCTAATAGATTTTATCCTGATGCATTAACATTCCCGGTTTTTTAATGAAAAAAACTCAATTTATACGACTCTATGAATAATATTTTTATTTATATCCACACATAACATATAAATAAAAATATTAATATTTTTATAAACTATAAATTCATAAAATATGATAAATATAAATGTTATGTCTAATTTTCCTAGTAATTTAAATTTTACAAATCTTTTCACTAAAAACACATTTAGAGAAACTAATACTAACATCAGTTGGCAATCTATTATTAATAGAACAAGAAAAGCACAATCTTACGATATTTATGGAAAATATAAAAATTACTGTAATTTAAAAAATTCTGCCAAAGTTTATAAGAAATTAAATAATATCAAAATTTATCTTTTGGCAAAATCTTCTCAGGTTAATGGTAAAGACTTTAAATCCCTAATACCAATTAGTACATTAGATGATTTATCAAACTCAGGCTATGCAAAAACGTTAACATCACGAGTAGGAATTTTTCAAATGAAAACTAAATCAGACTTTAAAAATAAGCGATTTATTGAAAGTATGCCTGGTAATCATCCCTTTTTACTTACGCATACAATTATGTGCGATGCTGATTTTGATGGTATACCAATTGTATCTTTAGATGACTTAAAGATCACTCAGGAACTTGGTTTATACGAGAAAGAGTTATTAGAAAATGGAAGTTTAAAACTTCAGGGGCAACTTATTATTGATAATAATAGTATAGGACGAATAATTCGTTATCCTATATACGATGATTCAGAAGTAAATAATTACATATTTCTTGATAATAACATTTTTATAAATGTTCAATGTTATTATGTAGATTCTGAGGATTCAGTAGATAATGATGAAAAAACATTTTTAGATAAATTAAAAGATTTTAATTTGATTAATTTATGGAAAAAAGAAAAAAAGATATTTTTCTTTTTAGACAATGAGAATCTGTTTGACAATAACAAAGATGAATTATTAAATAGAAATATTATTCCAATTTTTTCTAATTTAGAAGATGCTGAAGATTTATTAATAACTATTATTGAGGAAATCTTAGAACCTTATAAAAAATATGACTCTACTCTTATCACAAATGTCGATTATATTGATGATTCTCTTAATTTTAAAAAGAGGATAATTTATTATAACAAAAGGATACAAAATATAAAAAGTTGGTTGATAAAACATAGAATAATAAACTACAATGTTACATTATATGAGAATTATGAAAATTATTTGAATAACAGAAATCAACAAATATATATTAATGAATTTGATCAAGTACTATTTAATATAATAGGGAACACGAAAATTGTCTCTATGGGACTTGGGGATTTTTTGTATTTTTGGAATAATAGAAATATTATGAGTGGAGAGGTATTATCTATACCGTCGTCTAATGAATTTCAAAAAGCCCTTCCATTACTACCTATCCGACAGAAAAAATATAAAGATCGATTTTATGAATACCAAAAAGAATTTCAGAATATAAATACAGAAAATATACCCTACTATCGATATGAAATAAACGATAGTGCTAGCAATTTTTAAAGGTTATTTTCTCTCTTTTTTAGAGAGAAAATAAAGATTAAAATTTTAATTCTGCTGCTTGAACTTTCTCAAATTGTTTCTTTTTAATGACAAAAACGATCTGTGTAAATAAAACAGAAAAAGCAAAAACAATAAAACCAATTACTCGATTAGGATCTTGCAAAACAATTTCTATATCTGTTTGTCCGAAACCACCAACGTTCGGATCTTTAGTTAGAGGTTGATCTAATTTAATATTATCTTTTTTTGAAACAATCAGTGATAGACCTTTTGGTATAGTTTGTTTTAATTCTTGACCATTCGAATTTGCTATTACGATTAACGTATCCCCTTTATCTAGAGCTTGGATTTCTGTTATTTCTCCTTCGAAAGAAGATGTTACTATGTTATTATTACTTTTTTCACCTGTAGGATAAATTTGGCCACGACCACGATTTGCACCAACATAGATAGGGTATTTTAAAAAGTTAACTTTTTTATTAGTAGCAGGGTCAGGTGATAGAATTGGAAAATTAATTTCTTTATGAAGATCCCCTGAGATTGGACCAACAACTAATATATTATCTTGATTTGAGCTATAAGGTGAAATATAAACCCCTTTATTTTTTTCTTGAATTTCTTTTGAGATTAAATTGCTAGGAGCTAATTTAAAACCCTCTGGTAAAATAACAACAGCACCTACATTTAAGCCACTTAATTGTCCGTTACCCAGAATTTGCTTTGCTTCCTTGGGATAGGGAATTTTAACCGCGGCTTCAAAAACTTTATTAGGAAGAATCGCCTTAGGTGATTCTATTTGTATAGGTTTTTCTGCTAAGTGACAATTCGCACACGCTAATCTACCATTGGCGGCACGGGGATTTGCATATGCTTGTTGAGCATAAATAGGATATGCATGCGAATCTTTACAAGAAAACGTAAAACTAATAAAGATAAACATAAAGTTTATCAGAAGAATTTCCATTATTTTTTTCAAAATTTTCATATTCAAACTCAGTAAAATAAAAGTTTAATAAATAGTACTCCTTTATATAAAGACAATAATTAATAATTAGAATAACTTAGATCAGCTATACTTTTTTAACTTGCTTTTTTAGTAGATTAATAGAAATAAGACTTCCAACAAAATATAATAAAAATAATGCACTAGACAATAATAATTGTGTTATCGGATCAGCAGATGGTGTTAATATAGCTCCTAAGATTGTAGAAAAAAGTATCATTGGTCGCCAATAATTAAACATCTTTATTGGGTCCACAATTTTAAATAAACTTAAAATAATCTGAACAATTGGAACTTGAAAAACTAATCCAGTACTAAAAAATAATGCGGAGACAAAAGTAAAATATTGATTAAATGACCATAATGGTTCAATAACTTCTGAACCATAAAAAATAAAGAAATTTATCGCAGCAGGAATCAATAAAAAATAAGAAAATAATAACCCTAAAAAAAATAAAAAAAGAGAACTCAACAATAACCAAAATATACTTTTTCGCTCATTTTTATTTAAAGCAGGTCGGAAAAATAATAATAATTGACTTAATAGTAAAGGCGTAGAAAATAAAATTCCTAGAGAAAAAGATATAATTAATGTTGAAAGAAAATAGTCTCCAGGTGATAATTGAAAAAATTGTATTTTTGTAACCGGATCCTCTAAAATTTTAACTATTAGTTTTACGTTATAAAATGTAATAAAAGTAAAAATACACAAAAAAGTTAAAATATAGAAAATTCGATGCCTTAATTCATCAAAATGTTCATTAAAGTATAATTCTGTATCTGAACGTGAGGGAGAAGTAAAACCACTTAAATTTGAATAAAATTTAAATTTTAGTAAATTGGTATTTTTTCTCATAAGTCGTAAGTAATATATAATAATTACCAAGAATTTATGATCCTATAAATTGAAACGCCTGTAATCTTGAAGAAGCTATTTTCATTTCTTGCGATGCATCAATTTTTTCTTTTGTAGTTTTAGCTAAATCTAAATTTTTGGTTGCTTGATTTAACAGTTCTTTCGCTTGCGAATACTCTTGTTTTGACATCTCCTCAACTCCACTAATTAAAACCACAACTTCATCATTTTTAATGACAGCAAAACCTCCTAAGACAATAATTGGTGTCCATGATGATTTAACTTTAATTCTTAAAATTCCTATTTCTAACGCGGTAATTAAAGGAGCATGACCTTTAAGTATACCTAATTGACCAGTAAGACTTGGTAAAACTACTTCATCGACTCTAGTATCCCAAATTAGTCCATCTGGAGCGATAACACGAATATTTAAACTCATTGAAAAATTTCCTAATTAATTATTTAAAGTTTTTGCTTTTGATATAGCTTCATTGATATCACCAACCAAATAGAAGGCTTGTTCAGGTAAATCATCTAATTCCCCAGCTAGAATCATATTAAAACCTTTGATTGTACTTTCTAAATCAACATATTTTCCAGGTGAACCTGTAAAAACTTCCGCCACAAAAAAAGGTTGAGATAAGAAACGTTCAATTTTTCTTGCACGATCCACTACTAAACGATCTTCTTCTGATAATTCATCAATACCTAAAATAGCAATAATATCTTGTAATTCTTTATAGCGTTGTAAAGTTTCTTTTACTAATTGTGCTGTTTTATAATGCTCTTCACCTACAATTAAAGGTTGCAGCATAGTTGACGTTGAGTCTAACGGATCTACTGCTGGGTAAATTCCTTTTGCAGCTAAGCCTCTTGATAATACAGTTGTTGCATCTAAATGAGCAAAAGTCGTTGCTGGAGCTGGATCTGTTAAGTCATCTGCAGGAACATAAACTGCTTGAATAGAAGTAATTGACCCTTGATTAGTCGAAGTTATTCGTTCTTGTAAAGCCCCCATCTCAGTACCTAAGGTTGGCTGATATCCTACAGCAGACGGCATACGACCTAACAGAGCGGAAACTTCAGAACCGGCTTGGACAAATCTAAAGATATTATCGATAAACAACAAAACGTCTTGTTTATTAATATCTCGAAAATATTCAGCCATTGTTAATGCGGTTAATCCGACACGCATACGGGCTCCAGGTGGCTCATTCATTTGACCATAGACCAATGCCACTTTAGATTCTAATAAATTTGTTTCATTAATTACACCAGATTCTTTCATTTCCATATATAAGTCATTACCTTCACGAGTTCTTTCACCTACGCCACCAAAAACTGATACCCCACCATGAGCTTTAGCAATATTATTAATTAATTCCATAATTAGTACTGTTTTACCCACTCCAGCACCACCAAATAATCCAATTTTCCCACCTCGACGATATGGAGCCAATAAATCAACTACCTTAATACCAGTTTCAAATATAGCAGGTTTGGTCTCAAGATCTGTAAATGATGGTGCTGGACGGTGAATAGGTAATGTTTCATTACCCGATGTATCCCCTAAATTATCAATAGGTTGCCCTAGAACATTAAAAATTCGACCAAGAGTTGTTTTTCCAACAGGAACAGATATTGGAGCTTGAGTATCATAAACAGTAACACCTCTTTGTAATCCATCAGTTGCACTCATCGCAATAGCACGTACTCTATTGTCACCTAATAATTGCTGCACTTCACAGATGATAGGACCATCCTTTCCTTCTACTTTGAGAGCATTATAAATTTTTGGTAAAATACCTGAAGAAAAAACTGCATCGACAACGGGACCAATAACTTGTGTAATACATCCAATATTATTTTTTTCCATAACTATATTTTTCATAGAATATTAAATAACAATGAAATCTAGTCTAGCGAGTTCTTAATTTTGAAATAAATTTATTTTTCTCTGCTTAATAGATTTAAAAAATATTTGACTAGATTATCCAAAGTAAAAAACTAATGGATTTCTATTAAAAACTTAATAATGTACTTTCAATTTAACTGAATAATTCCATTAGTTAAGTTGAAAGTCGACCTGTTGTACGTAGCCAGTTTTGAGCTTCAATATAATTATTTGGCGCTAAATTAATCGCTTGTTTCCAATATTCAGCTGCTTTATTAAAAAGTAATTTAGCAACATCAATATTTTGTTTTTCAGAGGCCTTTACACCTTGATAATGATATATTACAGCAATATTATTTAAAGCTTGTGGTAAATTTTGATTCAGTTCTAGGGCTTTATGATAATACTCTAAAGCTTTTAAATATTCACCGTTACTAGAATATATTAAGCCAATATTATATAAAATAAAACTACGGTCATAAGGATCTTCTTCTAATTGTAAAGCTTCATAGTAGTTTTCTAAAGCTTCAGCATATTCTCCTTCTGATTGTGCAGACATACCATCCTTATAATAAAAAAAAGCTTCTTTTTCTTCTTTACTCGCAGGAAAAATTTTTAATATAATATCAGCAATAATTGTAAAAGTTTTATCAATAAAGTTATCATTTCTCTGTGAGCGGCTCATACTATTCTTTAATCTTTAAATAAAAAAAAAGTTGTTTTTAATCTTCTAATGATGTTACAAAAGGTAGTAAATTCAAGGAACGAGCAGTTTTGACAGCGCGTGATAATTGTCTCTGTTGCTTTATGGTTAATTCTGTTGAACGACGAGATTTAATTTTACCGTGTTCAGTTAAAAATGAAACTAAAATATCAACTTGTTTATAATCAATTTTTTCATTTGGTTTAAGTTTATAATTGTTACGCTTTGTTTTTGATGATAAATTATTAAGCATTTTATTTTCCTTATTTTATTTCTTTGTGTATTGTATGGGTATTACAATTAGGACAAAATTTCTTTAGCTCTAGCCGATCAGGAGTATTTCTACGATTTTTTGTTGTTGTATAGCTAAGTTTTTTTCTACTTAGTATAACATTGGAGATCTTACTATCAATAATTTTCTTTTCCTCGTTATTTTTTCCAATTGATTTACAAGTTGTACATCTTAATGTTATAATAATTCTAGTCCCTTTATTTTTTGCCATAAATTGAGTTAAAAAAAATAATTATTTTTTTTTATTAATAATAATTATTATACAATAATAATTATTATTAATAAAAACAGGAATAAATCTCCTATATAACATAAATTTTAATATAAATTTTGAAATTTGCAATATATTGGAGTATAATAGTTTTTTAAAATCTTGAAAAAACTATTTTCGTGGTATATCAACAAATCATATATAATTAATTAATACTAGGTTAGGAGATAATAGTATGTTTGAACGATTTACAGAAAGAGCACTACAAGTGATTATGATGTCACAAGAAGAGTCAAGACGTCTAGGTCATAATTTTGTAGGAACAGAACAAATACTCTTAGGTCTATTAGGAGAAGGTTGTGGTGTAGCGATTAACGCTGTCAGGGAATACGGAATTACTATTAGAAAGGTAAGAATGGAAGTAGAGCGTCTAATAGGTAAAGGTACGGGATTCGTAGCAATTGAAATACCATTCACCCCAAGAGCTAAAAAAATATTAGAAATGTCAATAAAACAATCTAAAGACTTAAATCATAGTTATATTAATACGGAGCATATTTTTTTAGCCCTCTTGAATGATACCGATGGTATCTGTGCAAAAGTTTTGCAAAATCTTGGTGCTAATATTCCTCGTATTAAAGCTTATGTTTTAAATGAATTAGATCAAAATCATGAAGCAGGTTCAAAAGTATTAGCTAATGTTGGAGTAGGCGATCAAAATCAAACCAAAGATTTATTTCTTTTCGATGACTTAGATCGGGCATCATTAGCCACACCGAATCTTCTTGAATATACAACAGATTTAACCGAAGCAGCAGAAAGAGCAAAATTAGATCCTGTAGTTGGTAGACAAAATGAAATTGAGCGTGTAATACAAATTTTGTCTAGACGTCGTAAAAATAATCCCATTTTAATTGGTGAACCTGGAGTAGGTAAAACAGCTGTAGCGGAAGGTTTAGCACAAAGGATTATACAACGTGAAGTTCCAAGTGAATTACATGAATACAAAGTTTTTGTTTTGGACGTTACATTACTATTAGCTGGAACTAAATATAGAGGAGAATTTGAAGAGCGCTTAAAACGAATTGTTCAAGAATTAAAAGAACAGAAAAATGTAGTTATTGTAATTGATGAAGTTCATACATTAGTAGGTGCTGGTGCAGCAGAAGGTGCATTAGATGCTGCTAATATATTAAAACCTGCTTTAGCACGTGGAGAATTACAATGTATTGGAGCTACAACAATCGATGAATATCGACAACATATCGAAAAAGATCCAGCTTTAGAACGTCGTTTTCAACCTGTATGGATTAATGAACCAAGCATTGAAGAAACTATAACGATCTTGAAAGGTTTACGTCTACGTTATGAACAACACCATAGATTAGAAATTACTAATGAAGCATTAGTTGCCGCGGCAAATTTAGGTGCACAATATATAGCTGATAGATTTTTACCTGATAAAGCAATTGATTTAATTGATGAGGGAAGTGCTAGAGTTAGATTAGTTAATTATCGTCTTCCAGAAGCTGCCTATATTCTTGACAAAGAATTACGAAATATTTTAGACGATAAGGATTTAGCTGTTCGAGAACAAAGATTTGAAAAAGCTACTGAAATTCGAGATGACGAACTAAATTTACGGGCTCAAATGGGTGCGATTATTAAGGCACAAAAACGAGTGGTTCCTAAAGGTGTACTTGAAAGATTAAAAGTTGGAGCTCAAGATATTGCTTCAATCGTTGCATTATGGACGGGTGTACCAGTAACAAAAATTACAAAAGATGAAAATACAAGATTATTAGAGTTAGAAAATGTCCTTCATACAAGAGTAATTGGACAAAAAGAAGCTGTATCGGCTGTAGCACGAGCTATCCGTAGGGCAAGAGTTGGGATGAGAAATATGAAACGACCTATAGCAAGCTTTTTCTTTTCAGGTCCTACAGGGGTTGGAAAAACCGAATTAACTAAAACTCTTGCTTCATTCTTTTTTGGAGCTGAAGATTCAATGGTCCGTTTAGATATGTCAGAATTTATGGAAAGACATACTGTAGCTAAATTAATTGGATCTCCACCTGGTTACATTGGTTATAATGAAGGGGGGCAATTAACTGAAGCTGTTCGACGTAAACCCTATACTGTTGTGTTATTTGATGAAGTTGAAAAAGCACATCCAGATGTCTTTAATTTGCTACTGCAAATACTTGAAGATGGTCGATTAACAGACTCTCAAGGTCGTGTTATTGATTTTAAGAATACAATTTTAATAATGACATCAAATTTAGGCTCTAAAGCAATTCAGAATAATGAAGCAAATTCACAAGGAATTGGATTTAGTGGGGAAACGAGTGATACAAGGAAAACAAAATATGCTCAATTATGTAATACAGTTGGAGAAAGTCTTAAAGCATTTTTTAAACCAGAGTTTTTAAATCGTATTGATGAAATTATTGTTTTTGAGCAATTAACAAAAAATAATATTAAAGAGATTGCTATCATTATGATCAATGATTTAGTTGAAAGAGTAAAAAATGAAAAAAATATTTCCCTATCCTTAACGCCAAGAATGATGGAATTGTTGATCGAAGAAGGCTTTAACCCAACTTATGGTGCTAGACCTTTACGTCGAGCAATTGTAAAACTAGTTGAAGACAAAGTTTCACTTGAATATTTACGTTATAAAAAAGATAATATTGATGATGATGAGGATCCAGTGGATATACTGGTAGATGTAGAATTTAACAAAGTTAAAGTTTCGATAACAAAAACTTTTAAAAAAGAAGAAGAGGAAAAACAAGAACAAAAACCTATACCAAAACAAGTAAAAAAATATAAACTTTCATTACCTAGGTATAAAGATAAAGAACCAGTTGAATCTAAAGGGACACTAAACCGTGATCAAAAAATACAAGAATCCATAATAATATAAATTAAAAAGAACTTATACTTATAAATAAACTTTTAAAAAAATTAGAAAAAATTGGGTCACCTGGGACTTGAACCCAGAACTTTTCGGTTAAAAGCCGATTACTCTACCATTGAGTTAGCAACCCATTATTAAAATAAATTTACTAAGCACAATTTATGCTTAGCAAATTTATTTTAATAAGCTAATCCCATACTACGCGTTGTCTCAGCCCCTAAATAAACACGAACACTTAAAAAATCAGTTGGACAAGCAGTTTCACAACGCTTACAACCTACACAATCTTCGGTACGAGGAGCGGAGGCAATTTGTCCTGCTTTACAGCCATCCCATGGAACCATTTCTAAAACATCAGTAGGACAAGCACGAACGCATTGTGTACAACCGATACAAGTATCATATATATTGACAGAATGTGACATGTTTAATAATAGTAACAGTTATTTTATTTAAAATTAAAAAATTAAAGAATCACTCAAGACTATTAAAAAAGAATTAATTCTATATTATAGGATAGTATAATCTGTTATGATTTAAATTGTCAATATAAAAATCAAAATATGTAAAATAAAATCTATTAACAAATTTACAACGTTAATAGCTTGAAAATATGAAGTAAATATTTTTATGAAAAAAAGAACAAACTTACACTAAACAAAAGCTATAATAATTAATAACAGGATATTAATAATTTAACTTAGAAAGTACCTGGGAAGAATAAAAATTATTTAATAAAAATTATTATGGTTGCAACTTTAGAAAGACGTGAAGAAAAAAGAGATTGGGGTACATTTGCTACATGGATTACTAGTACTGAAAACCGTTTATACATCGGTTGGTTTGGTTGTTTAATGATACCTACGTTATTAACAGCAGCATCTTGCTACATTATCGCTTTTATCGCAGCACCTCCTGTGGATATTGATGGTATCCGTGAGCCGGTAGCTGGATCTTTATTATATGGAAACAACATCATTAGTGGTGCTGTTATCCCTAGTTCAAACGCTATTGGTATTCACTTCTATCCTATTTGGGAAGCTTTATCGATTGAAGAGTGGCTATACAATGGTGGTCCTTACCAATTAGTAGTTTTCCATTTCTTAATTGGTGTTGCTTGTTGGATGGGTCGTGAATGGGAACTTAGCTACCGTTTAGGTATGCGTCCTTGGATCTTTGTAGCTTTTTCTGCTCCAGTAGCAGCAGCTTCTGCAGTATTTTTAGTTTACCCTATTGGTCAAGGTAGTTTCTCTGATGGTATGCCATTAGGTATTTCTGGTACTTTCAACTTCATGATTGTATTCCAAGCTGAGCACAACATCTTAATGCACCCATTCCATATGGCTGGTGTAGCTGGTGTATTTGGTGGTTCATTATTCAGTGCTATGCATGGTTCTTTAGTAACTTCAAGTTTAATTCGTGAAACAAGTGAAGTTGAATCTGTAAACTATGGTTACAAATTTGGCCAAGAAGAAGAAACTTACAACATTGTAGCTGCACATGGTTACTTTGGTCGTTTAATCTTCCAATACGCTAGTTTCAATAATTCTCGTGCTTTACATTTCTTCCTTGCAGCATGGCCAGTAATTGCAATATGGTTAACTGCTTTAGGTGTAAGTACTATGGCATTTAATTTAAATGGGTTCAACTTTAACCAATCTGTTGTAGATAGCGAAGGTCGTGTAATTAACACATGGGCTGATATTATCAACCGTGCAGATTTAGGGATGGAAGTAATGCATGAACGTAACGCTCACAACTTCCCATTAGATTTAGCATCTAACGAAGTTTTACCTGTTGCTGTTTCTGCTCCTTCTATTGTTGGTTAATTTAGTAAATCTAATCTTTTTTGTTATACAAATTTCTAGAATTTGTTAATAGTTGATACATTAGTATCAATTATTAACTTATCTTCCCATTTCCTTAAAAAATCCAAACCCCTTATATTAATCTTTTTTCCCATTTAAATATTATTACCTTATAATAATACACGTAACATATATTTTATTTGTATTATTATATATAATATACTATACTAAATATAAATGTTAATATATTCTATATCTTATATTAACATTTATATTTTAACTCTACTTTATTGGATATTATAGTTCAATAATAGTTTTATAATGTTATATAAATAATAATAAAATATTAAATATGGAAAGTATATTAATAACAAAATTGCCAGAACTTTATGCAATTTATAGCCCAATTGTAGATATTTTACCAATTATTCCTGTTCTTTTTTTATTACTTGCCTTCCTTTGGCAAGCTTCAGTTGGTTTTAGATAAATTTTTAAACGTCATATTAAAATTTTTATTTAAAAAAAAAAATTCTAATATCATTATATATATATATATAAATAAATATAAATTATGCTTGAGCCTCTTCTTTTTGGTATAGTATTAGGTCTAATTCCAGTTACTTTAATAGGTCTATTTGTTGCTGCTTTTTTACAATACCGACGTGGAAATAAACTTGGTTTATAAAAACCTTTAATACTTTATAATAAAAATAAAAGAGCTAATACTTTTTAATTATTACCTTTTATAAGTTTAATGAATTAACTAGTTATTCTAATATATATATATATATATCTATATTGGAATAACTAATTACCAACTGGCCTTCTTAACCCCAGGTAAAATACAATTAAGTGCCATTTCTCGAATCATATGTCTACATAGACCAAAATCTCTATAGACCCCCCGAGTACGACCAGTTCTCCAGCACCTATTCCTTAACCTTATTTTTGAACTATTTCGAGGTAATTTTTGTATTTTTCGGTTAATTTGCATTTGCTGAACAAAATTAGTAGTTTTCTTAAGTTCTAATAGAAGGAATTGACGCCTTTCCATATATCGAGAAACAAGTTTTTCTCTTTTTCTCTCTCGTTGAATCAGTGATTTTTTAGCCATAAAAATTTGGTTAATCTATACTATAATATGTAATTAGATTTATTAATATTAATAAATCTAATTACATATTATAGTATAGATTAACCAAATTTTCCAGCCGTTGAAGCAATAACAAAGGCGGCATAGGTTAAAATATACCCAACGGTAAAGTGAATTAACCCCACTAATCTAGCTTGAACAATCGATAAAGCAACCGGTTTATCGCGCCAGCGAACCAAATTAGCTAGAGGTGTACGCTCATGAGCCCAAACTAAAGTTTCTATAAGCTCCTGCCAATATCCTCTCCACGAAATTAAAAACATAAATCCAGTAGCCCAGATTAAATGACCAAATAGGAACATCCAGGCCCATACAGATAAACTATTCATACCATAAGGATTATAACCATTAATTAATGGAGAAGAATTTAACCATAAATAGTCTCGTAACCATCCCATAATATAATTTGAGGACTCATTAAATTGAGCTGTATTTCCTTGCCAAATCGTTACATGCTTCCAATGCCAATAGAAAGTAACCCAACCAATTGTATTTAACATCCAAAACATTGCTAAATAAAAAGCATCCCAAGCTGATATATCACAAGTACCACCCCGTCCTGGACCATCACATGGGAAACTATAACCAAAATCTTTTTTATCTGGCATTAATTTAGATCCACGTGCATCTAAAGCTCCTTTAACTAAAATTAATGTAGTAACGTGTAAACCTAACGCAATTGCATGATGTATTAAAAAATCGCCCGGACCAATCGTTAAAAATAAATCATTTTTCTCATTATTTATTGCTTCAATCCAACCAGGTAACCAAATTTCACTCCCAGCCATACTAGCCGGACTTCCTTTTGAAGATAATAAAAGATCAAAACCATAAACAGCTTTTCCTGACGCAGCTTGAATAAATTGTGCAAAAACAGGTTCCACTAATATTTGTTTCTCTGGTTGACCAAATGCAACTACAGTATCATTATGAATATATAAACCTAAAGTATGAAAACCTAAAAATAAGCTTACCCAACTTAAATGAGAAATAATTGCCTCTTTATGCTCAAGCATTCTAGCCAAAACATTATCTTTATTTTGTTCTGGATCATAGTCTCGAACAAAGAAAATTGCTCCATGCGCAAAGGCACCTACCATTAAAAAACCTGCTATATATTGATGATGTGTGTAAAGAGCTGCTTGAGTTGTAAAATCTTTTGCCATAAACGCATAAGGTGGTATTGCATACATATGTTGTGCCACTAATGATGTTATAACACCTAAAGATGCTAGTGCTAATCCTAATTGCATATGTAAAGAGTTCGTTATTGTATCAAATAGACCACGATGACCCGCACCTAATCTTCCTCCTGGTGGACGATGGGCGTCTAAAATTTCTTTCATATTATGACCAATGGCAAAATTTGTTCGATACATATGACCAGCAATTATAAATACAATTGCGATTGCAAGATGATGATGAGCAATATCAGTAAGCCAAAGTGATTGAGCTTGCGGATGGAATCCCCCTAAAAAAGTTAAAATAGCTGTACCAGCTCCTATTTTTGTACCAAAAATATGTTCTATAGTATCTGGATTTTGCGAATATACATTCCAATTCCCATCAAAAAATGGTGTTAAACCCTCAGGATGAGGCAAAGTTGTTAGAAAATTATCCCAACCAATATTGATACCACGTGATTCTGGAATTGCCACATGAACTAGATGGCCTGTCCAAGCTAATGAACTAACTCCAAACAAACCTGTTAAATGATGATTTAAACGTGATTCATTCGTTTTAAACCACGATAGGCTTGGAAGGAATTTTGGTTGCAAATGTAACCATCCAGCAAATAATAGTAAACTAGATAAGGCTATTAGAAAAATAGAACCTAGATATAAGTCATTATTATTTCGCATACCAATAGTATACCACCAATGATAAACACCTGAATAAGAAATATTTACTGGATAGAAAGCTCCTCCTTTTGTAAAAGCTTTCATTGCAAGTTCACCAAAATGTGGATCCCAAATCGTATGAGCAATAGGTTTTACTTTTAATGGATTTAATGCCCATTGTTCAAAATTACCTTGCCAAGCAACGTGAAATAAATTACCCGATGTCCAAAGAAAAATAATTGCTAAATGACCAAAATGAGAAGCAAAAATTTTTTGATATAAATTTTCTTCAGTCATTCCATCATGTGTTTCAAAATCATGAGCTGTTGCGATTCCAAACCAAATTCGTCTAGTAGTCGGATCTTGTGCTAAAGCTTGGCTAAATTTTGGAAATTTAGTTACCATAAATATTTTACCTCATTAATTTTATCCTACAGAAATAATTCTTGCTAAAAAGAAAGACCAAGTGGTACCTATACCACCTAATAAATAATGTGCTAATCCCACTGCTCTCCCCTGTGTAATGCTTAACGCACGAGGTTGAATTGCTGGAGCAACTTTAATTTTGTTATGCGCCCAAACTATCGATTCAATAAGTTCTTGCCAATATCCGCGTCCACTAAAGAGAAACATTAAGCTAAACGCCCAAATAAAATGTGCTCCAAGAAATATTAAACCATAAGCAGATAATGCTGAGCCATAAGATTGAATTACTTGTGAAGCTTGCGCCCATAAAAAATCTCTTAACCATCCATTGATTGTTAATGCACTTTGTGCAAAATTCCCTCCTGTAATATGAGAAACTGTTCCCGTTGGTGCTATAGAACCCCATATATCAGACTGCATTTTCCAACTAAAATGAAATATTACTACTGATATTGAATTATACATCCAGAATAAACCTAGGAATACATGATCCCAAGCTGAGACTTGACAAGTACCTCCTCTACCGGGTCCATCACAAGGAAAACGGAACCCTAGATTAGCTTTGTCTGGTATTAATTTTGAACTACGAGCATATAATACGCCTTTTAATAAAATTAAAACTGTCACATGAATTGTAAAAGCATGAATATGATGAACCATAAAATCAGCAGTACCTAATTTCATTGGCATAATGGCAATTTTTGATCCAACTGAAACAATATCTCCTCCAAAAATATAACTTGCTGTCGTTAGGGCATTGGGCGCTGTATTGGTCGGTGCGATTAAATGTAAATTTTGAATTGTTTGCGCAAAAATTGGTTTTAACGGTATACCCGTATCTGAAAACATATCAGGAGCCCGGCCTAATGCTCTCATAGTATCATTATGTATGTATAAACCAAAGCTATGAAATCCTAAAAAAATGCAAACCCAATTTAAATGAGAAATAATAGAATCTCGGTGACGAACTACTCTATCTAATAAATTATTATAATTCTTCGCAGGATTATAATCACGAACCATAAAAATAGCTCCGTGCGCCGCACCACCGACAACACAAAATCCACCAATCCACATATGATGTGTAAATAGAGAAAGCTGAGTAGCATAATCTGTTGCGATGTAAGGATATGGTGGCATAGCGTACATATGATGCGCAACTATAATGCTTAATGACCCAATCATGGCTAAATTGATAGCTAATTGAGCATGCCAAGAAGTTGTTAAAATTTCATACATACCAGTATGACCAGCCCCTGTAAAAGGTCCTTTATGAGCTTCTAAAATTTCTTTCATACTGTGACCTATTCCCCAATTTGTACGATACATGTGTCCAGCAACAATAAATAATACTGCTAAAGCTAAATGATGATGAGCCGTATCACTTAACCATAATCCGCCAGTAACAGGGTTTAATCCGCCTTTAAAAGTTAGAAAATCTGAATATTCACTCCAATTAAATGAAAAAAAAGGTACTAAACCTTGTTTAAAACTAGGATATAATTGTCCAATTAACTCTCTATTAATAAGAAATTCATAAGGTAAAGGAATTTCTTGTGAAGCTACACCAGCATCTAATAATTTATTAATAGGTAGTGCTATATGAATTTGATGACCTGACCAGGCAAGACAACCTAAACCTAATAACCCTGATAAATGATGATTTAACATTGATTCCACGTTTTGAAACCATTCTAATTTTGGAGCAGCTTTATGATAGTGAAACCAACCTCCAAATAGCATTAAACCGGACATTATTAAACCTCCGATGGCTGTCCAGTATAATTCAATTTCACTTGTTATACCTTCAGCGCGCCATAATTGAAAGAACCCTGATGTTATTTGCACACCTTGGAAATTTCCACCAACATCTCCATTTAAAATTTCTTGACCAACAATAGGCCAAACTACTTGAGCACTAGGCTTAATAGCAGTAGGATTATTTAACCATGCTAAGTAATTTGAAAAATACGCACCATGAAAATGCATTCCACTTATCCACAAAAATATTATAGCTAATTGTCCAAAATGTGCACTAAAAATTTTTCTCGAAACTTCTTCTAAAGATTTTGTTTGACTATCAAAATCATGAGCATCAGCATGCAAATTCCAAATCCAAGTTGTTGTTTTTGGACCTTTTGATAGTGTGCGTGAAAAATGTCCTGGTTTAGCCCATTTTTCAAAACTAGTAGTATTAATATTATCGCGATCAACTAAAACCTTAACTTTTGTTTCTTTTTTTTTGGAGTTCATTTAATTTTTCCTCTTTGGAAACATAAAGATCGGAAACGCTCAAATTTTATTAAATAATTTTCTTTAAACAGAATTATTAAGAATTGAGTTTTCACTACTTTATTATAATGAATTTCAAAAAAAAAAGAAACTTAATGAAATTAAAAACTATTACTAATAAAATATTTATAGTTGATTATTAAGTGAATATCAAATTCCTTCTCTAACTTAAACTTACCCCCAAGGGAATTCGAATCCCTGTTTTCTCCGTGAAAAGGAGATGTCCTAGGCCTCTAGACGATGGGGGCTTAAGAAAAAGTTTTTCTTTATTTTATAGAAAATCGATAGATTTGTCAAATCTACAGAAAATAAAAATCTCAGTACCTATATAAATTCCTAAATATATAAATCAACTTATCTTTCTCTTATATAATTCAAAGAAAAAGATTATAGAATATAAAAATTATTTGAATTCTTCAAATTAATTAACAATTAAGTTTTTATTCATTAGAATATCAAGTTACAAGATTATTTTTATAAATTTTTTACAAGAATAAAAATTTACGAATTTTTATTCTTGTAAAAAATCTATGAAAATGATCTTAGTATCGATCGCCAGCAGGTCTTGCTTGAACAGCGTAACTTGAAATTGTATACTGAATATTACGACCACCTACTTCATTACGTTCTAAATAGAAACCAGGCTCTTCGGCAGGACGTTGTACAATAAAAGATAAAGCACAACTTTCTGTTCCCTTAGTGGCGTCATAACAATTAATTTTAATATAGCCTTCAGGATTAATTCTTCTGCATTCATTTAACTCATACATAACTGCGGCAGGGTCTTTAATATCAAATAAGGGAAGACCCCATAACTCCCAATACGCATTACGGGGATGAGGATCATCTGTCCATTCTACACTAACGGCCCATCCTTTTGAAATAGCATAACCAACTTGATTTTTAATCTGCTCATCACTTAAATCTGGTAAAAATGAAAAACATCCTTGTGTAAGTCTCATTACTCTTCAATTATTTTAATGTAAATATTTTAATTTTATTTTTAGTTAACTACCAAACTTTTTATGTCTTTTTTTATTAATGTAAAATATTAAAAAGGTTAAAATTCATCAATCTGTTTTTTTATCGTAAAGATTAAAGAACAGAATAGATTTACGGATTTTCAGTTGCTACTTCAACAAAATCAGGTGTATCTGTTGAAGTATATTCAAAGGTAATATCTTTCCATAAATCTAAAGCTGCTTTTAAAGGTCCACAAGTACTTGCTGCAGTACGTAAAATTTCTGGTCCTTCACCAACATAATCACGACCTTCATTTCTAGCTAGAACCATTGCTTCTAAAGCAACACGATTTGCTGTCGCACCGGCTTGTATACCATCAGGGTGACCAATTGTACCACCTCCAAATTGTAGAACAACATCATCACCTAAATAATAAAGAAGTTGATGCATTTGACCACAATGAATACCACCTGATGCTACAGGAACGCATTTTCGAAGGGATGCCCAATCCATATCGAAAAATAGCCCTTCAGCTAAATTAATTTTTAATTCAGTTAATAATAGTGTATTATAAAATCCTCTAACCATTAAAGGATCTCCTTCTAGTTTCCCTACAACTGTACCAGCATGAATATGATCTACACCGGACATACGCATCCATTTACAAATAACCCTAAAGTTAATACCATGATTTTTTTGACGTGCATAAGTGGAGTTACCTGCACGATGTAAATGTAAAATCATCTCAGCTTTTCGAGCCCAAATTGCCATGGTTTGGATTGCTGTATATCCAACCACTAAATCGATCATACAAATAACACTACCAATAGCATGAGAATATTCCGCACGTTCATACATATTTTCAATTGTTGCTGCAGTAACATTAAGATAAGAACCCTTAACTTCACCTGTAGCCGCTGCTGAACGGTTAACACCTTCCATACAATATAAGAAACGCTCTTTCCATCTCATAAATGGTTGCGAATTAATGTTTTCATCATCTTTAAGGAAATCAAGACCACCTGTTAAACCTTCATAAACAACACGACCATAATTTTTACCTGAAAGACCTAATTTAGGTTTAACAGTAGCTCCTAATAAAGGACGTCCAAATTTATCTAATCTTTCCCTTTCTACGATTACACCTGTAGCGGGACCTTGGAACGTTTTAAGGTAAGCGTAAGGAATTCTCATATCTTCTAAACGTAATGCTTTAACAGCTTTAAAACCAAATACGTTACCGATGATAGATGCAGTTAAGTTTGCAAGAGAACCTTCCTCAAATAAATCACATTCATATGCAATGTAGGAGAAATACTGATCGTTTGTTCCTGGAACAGGATCCACACGATATGCTTTTGCTCGGTAGATATCACAAGCCGTCAGTAAATCTGTCCATACTACTGTCCATGTTGCCGTTGAAGATTCACCGGCCACAGCAGCCGCAGCTTCTACAGGATCTACACCTGGTTGAGGAGTTATACGAAATAGAGCTAGAATATCAGTTTCTTTAACCTTGTAATCTGCATCCCAATATCCCATTTTAGCATATGGTATTACACCAGATTCATAACGCTCACTTTTTATTCGAGTTCTTTCCTGTACGTTCTCAGGCATCCACTTCTCCAAACGAAGGTGTGGAACTCTTAATTGTTTTCTATTTCTATATAGGTTAAGGAGTACATTATAAGTCCCCTTACAATTTTATACAATAATAATTATCAATCTATGAACTTAAATAAATTATATAGATAAATTTTATTAAAATATATATATAGATATATATTTTTTTTATTTGTTAAAATTTACAAATTATTTTTTCCCTTTTTAACACTATTAGAGTGTAATACTATATATATATATATGTTAAAAATAAAAGGCGATATAGCCAAGTGGTAAGGCCGTGGATTGCAAATCCTCTATCCCCAGTTCGAATCTGGGTGTCGCCTAACTTAATTTGACTAGTCTATATATCATGTATTATAATATGATTATTATATGAGAATATGGGAGCGTGGCGGAATGGTAGACGCAACGGACTTAGAAGTTTGAGCATAACGTCAGAAACCTGGTGTCTTTAGTAAGTTCTCAAATTCAAGGAACTCTAAGTCTTGATGATATGATAACCTTGAGCCAATAAATAATTTTTAAGGTGCAGAGACTCGACGGGAACTACCATAAATGGTAAAGAAAGAGTCCAATTTCTAACTTTGTACAGTAATATAATAGTGATGAAAATCATTCGGAAATGAAAATCCGTTGATATTTTTAATCGTGAGGGTTCAAGTCCCTCCGCTCCCACACAAAAACAGAATAAACTTTAATGAGTAGTTATGTGTATCTGCCTTAATTGTGAACGTATAGATAATTGTAATATTTTTATTAGTGTAGAGAAAAAACACAAAGAAAATTCTAAAAGAATTATAAAAACCTATTTTTTTCCTCAATCTACAATTTTATTGTGTATAAATTTCTTTTCAAAAAAAAATTTATATACCTTTGAATGGGATGTAAATGAGTGCTTATCTTATCAGGAAAAACCAGGGACATGGTTAGACTTTTCTTCGAAACCTTTGGAATCATCTACATATTTGTTATTTGATTTCTTATTCTACTAATCTGGATAAAATAAGAAACTAAATATAGTTAAAATGAATCAAAATAAGCAAATAATAATATTAAAGATTAATAATAAAATAAATTGTTCTCAAGGTAATAAAAGACTTTTTTCTTACATATCTAAGATTCTAATTATTTAAATTTAATGATTAGAATTTCATTCTATTATTATGTATTAAGCAACTATTCTCTTGTTAAAGCGATTTCTCCTGTTCTAATTAACTCTAAAATCTTATATTTTTCCAATACTTTTTGAAGAGCTATAACCTTTCTAGAATCTGCTATTACCTCTAAAATTATAATCGATTCTGTAAGATCAATAATTTTAATTCTAAATTCAAAATTCTTAATAAGATTGATAATTTCATTTCGTTCTGCAGGGCTAAGTTGTAATTTTATCAAAATAAGTTCTCGATGTACACTAGGAAGAGCTGTAATATCTTCAACAGATACAACATTAAGTAATTTTCGTAATTGCTTAGTTAACTGATAAGCTTGATCCATTTCTTTATTTGCATTTGTTAAAACAATCGTTACTCTTTCATAATATTTTCTTTCACATCCCGCTATGCTGATACTTTCAATATGAAATTTTCTTCTTGTTAACAAACTAATAATACGCAACAATCCTCCTGAATCCTTTTCAACTAAAACTGAAATTGTTCTGTTCATAAATTAATAAATATTTAAATGAATTAAAATATTAAGCAAAAAATTTTTCAACAAAAAATTAATTTGTTGAAAAATTTTTTATTGCGTTACTTTAATTAAGTTTGAAAAAGCCGATGGATCTAAAATTGCTAATTGTGATAGCATCTTACGATTTAAAAGAATTTTAGATTGCTTCAATTTACAAATAAAATGACTATAATTAGTATTATATCCTCGAGTTGAAGAATTGATTCTAGCAATCCATAGCTTACGAAATATTCGTTTTTTTTCTTTTCTTCCAATATAGGCATAAACCAAACTTTTCATAACTTGTTGATTTGCTATTCTAAATAACCTTGATTGAGAACCACGAAACCCTTTTGCAAGCTTCAAAATTTTTTTCCTACGTTTTCTTGCGATATTTCCTCTTTTAACTCTAACCATAGCTTTTACTTGAAAAAATTTAACAGACTAACATTTTTCTTATTGATTTAATATCTGAATAACTTACAATAATTTGTGTTGATAAATTTCTTTTCTGCTTTGAAGATTTCTTCTGTAAAAGATGTCCTTTAAAAGCCTTTCGACGAATAAATTTTTTTCCTTTAAGAGTTTTATATCGTTTTTTAGCCGCTTTTTTTACTTTTAATTTTTGCATTATTGATATTATCAATATTATATTAATTTCTAGATTTTTAAAGATAAATTGTTTCATCTCCTGGTTCCCAATCCACAGGACATGCTTCATCTGGATTCTCGGTCACGTACTGAACCGCTTGAAGAATTCTTAATGTTTCATCAACACTACGACCTACAGACAAATTATTCGTTGTCGAATACTGAATTATACCATTTTTATCAATAATAAATAAACCTCGCAAGGCAACTCCCGAATCATCTAATACATTATACGAAAGGGTAATTTCTTTTTTCAAATCGGAAACCAAAGGGTAAGTTAATTCACCTAAACCTCCCTCCTCTCTCTCAATTTGGAGCCAAGCTAAATGAGAATATTCACTGTCAACAGAAACTCCTAAGATTTCGGTATCAAGATCCATAAATTCTTCAAAACGATCACTAAATGATGTTATTTCAGTAGGACAAACAAAAGTAAAATTCAGAGGATAAAAAAATAAAACAACATATTTTTTATTGCGATAATCTGATAATCGAATTTTACCAAATTCTTCATCGAAAACTGCTATAGCTTCAAAGTCCGGAGCTATTTTCCCTATTTGTGCATTATTATTTCTCATAATAATAGTCTCCTTATCAGTTTATTATACATCACTAATTAATTTTAAACATTAATTAAAGGATATTGTTCCATGTCTTCTGTGAATTTATAGGTTGTAAAAAGTATAAATAAACTAAATTTTTAGCGATAGTATAATAATTGAAACAACGTTTTAAAAAGTATACCAATTTTTGAATCATATAACCACGATGTTGTTTTTGTTTTTCCTCAATTTTTACAAGTGATAAATTAGCTTGGGCACAATTATCTAAGCATCTAAAAAACAAAGGATTTTTTACATCCAGCATAATAGGAAAAAGACGTCCCGCACTATCATTTGTTTTTCGAATCACATAACGATCAAATTCTTTAGCATCTAAGCCAATTAATCTATAAAAATTACTTCGTTGAAGATCATTTAGGTACATAGTTGCAAAAACGGATAATAAAAAGAATCTGCACCATAATTTAGCCTCATTAGTTGTTAATAGTTTAGGTTGTGATTTTAAAATTGCCGCAAAAAAATCAGCATGTCTATTTTCATCTTGACACCAACTTTCAAAAAACTTAAAGATTGGATGAACACGGTACTCTGGATTTTGTTCTAAATGTTTATATATTGTTATGTATCGCCAATAACCAATTTTTTCTGATAAATAAGTAGCGTAGAAAATAAACTTCGGCGAAAAAAACGTATATTTTCGACTTTTTGTTAAAAAGCCTAAATCTAACGTTACATTAAAATCGCTCATTGATTTATTTAAAAATCCAGCATGTCTTGCTTCATCCCGAGACATAAATAAAAAGCCTTCTGATAATAAAGGATTCTTTGTTTTAAGATGTCTTGATAACTCCTTATATAATAAAAAACCTGAAAACTCAGCAGTACATGAACGTTCTAAAAATTCTATCATTAGAGATTTTGAATTTTCATCGAAGTGTACTAAAGGTTTATTAAAATCATGGTCTCTTATAAAATGATATTGATTGTAATCTACACGAAATTCTTTTATTGTAGCTTCAATTTCTAATCTATTTGACGAAATATCTAAACTTTCCATCTCATCAAAATTTGTTGTATAAAATCTGGGAGTTAATAATGATTCAGTTGTAGGTGTTTTTGTCTTTATTGAATTCTGTTCATTTTCGTTATTAAGCGTACCTTTATTTTCAATATAATTTTTCATAAAGATTTTTCCTATAATAATTTTAGATTTTTTCCCTATAACAAATCAAGTTTTTAAAATCCGTTCTTAGACTTAAGTTATATGCTAAATAACATAGATATCCTTTTGAGTAAAGATATGTTAAATTTATTAGTTATAATTATAAGTCCCTTTCGTAAAAGAAAGCAAATTTCGTTTTTGTGGGAAACTTTCAAGTTTCCCATAAAAAAGAAATTTAAAAACAGTTATTTATTAAATTTTAAAGGTTTTTTTTACATCAGTAATAGCATCTTTCAAAATTATTTCTGCTTCAGGTGTTAACTGTTTTGAGGAGTTAATAATTTCTAAATATTCGGATTTAGAATTTGTTATATATTCACGTAAACTCTTTAAAAAAGATGAAATATCACTAATTTCTAAGTCGTCTAAAAATCCATTTGTTCCAATATAAATAATTGCTACTTGTTCAGCAACAGGGATAGGTGAGTTTTGTGCTTGTTTTAAAATTTCTCTTAATCTTTGTCCACGGGCTAATTGAGCTTGTGTTGCTTTATCTAAATCTGAAGCAAATTGTGAAAATGCTTCTAATTCGGCAAATTGTGCCAATTCTAATTTAAGCTTTCCAGCTACTTTTTTCATTGCTTTTATTTGTGCTGCAGAACCAACACGAGATACCGAAATACCAACATTTATTGCTGGACGTAATCCTGAGTTAAATAAGTCACCAGATAAAAAGATTTGACCATCAGTAATAGAAATTACATTTGTAGGAATGTATGCAGAAACATCCCCAGCTTGTGTTTCAATAATTGGTAACGCCGTCATACTTCCACTTCCAAGTGTATCATTCAATTTTGCAGCTCGTTCTAATAAACGAGAATGTAGATAAAAAACATCACCAGGATAAGCCTCTCTTCCAGGAGGACGACGTAATAATAAAGACATCTGACGATATGCTGATGCTTGTTTTGATAGATCATCGTAAATAACTAAAGTATGTTTACCCGTATACATAAAATATTCAGCTATGGCTGCACCTGTGTAAGGTGCAATATACTGTAATGTTGCAGGTTGATCTGCATTTGCTGCAACGATAACAGTATAGGATAAAGCTTCTCTTTCTTGTAATGTAGTAACAGCTTGAGCAACAGAGGAAGCCTTCTGACCAATTGCGACATAAACACAAACAACATTTTCACCTTGTTGATTAATAATTGTATCTAAAGCTATTGATGTTTTTCCCGTTTGCCGATCCCCTATAATTAACTCACGTTGTCCTCTACCAATTGGAATCATCGCATCAATTGCCGTAATACCCGTTTGTAAGGGTTCACAAACAGATTTTCGACTAATAATACCTGGAGCCATAGACTCAATAAGACGGGTTTCTTTAGTTTGAACCTCCCCTTTCCCATCAATAGCTCGAGCTAAGGGATCTAAAACACGACCTAATAAATTTTCACCAACCGGAATTTGTGCAATTCGTCCTGTTGCTTTTACTGTACTTCCTTCTAATATTTCTCGTCCATCTCCCATTAGTACAGCTCCAACATTGTCATTTTCTAGATTCAGTGCAATCCCAATTGTCCCTTCATCAAATTCAAGTAATTCTCCAGCCATAACTTCATCTAAGCCATAAACACGAGCAATACCGTCCCCTACTTGTAGGACAGTACCAATAATATCAATACTTAGATCTGTACTATAATCTTCAATCTGTTTTCTGATAATATTACTTATTTCATTTGGATTCGTCATAGACTTTTAAATTTTTTCTTACTTAATACTTAATATAAGAACTTTAAATTAGAGAAAGATAAAACGAATTACTTTTAAAAATCATAGCAAACATGAATAAATATTTTCATATTATTAAACTTGTTTCCAACTTTTTCGCCAAACCATTTAGTTCACCCCTTAGACTTAAATCAATAATTTTTGAATCTACTTTAATAATAAAGCCGCCTAAAATCTCCTTATCTATTCTGAATGTTACATTAATTTTTGAGTAATAAACTTTTGATGTAACAAACTGCGGTCCTAACAATATTTTAAGTTTTTCAATTAATTGGTCTTTTTGATCTTTAGTTAATATAGAAGCAGAATAAACTTCCACAAATTTTAAACAAACAAATTCGTATGCCTTATTTAGGAAAATTTGAATAATAGGCTCAATAAATCCTATTCTTTTTTTGTCTACTAAAAGCATTAGAAAATTCCTTGTTGTAATACTAGTTTTTTTTGTTAGGCATTTCTCCAAAACATTCTTTTTATCTTCATCTGGAATTAAAGGATTAGAAAGATATTTTTCTAAGACTGGTGTTAATTTTAATAAAGTTAGTAAATTTTCCATATCAAAAATGATTTGAAAAAAAACTTGAGTATCAGCTCTATCTTCCTTTAAGTACAGATTTAAGCCTAATTGTAATAGCGCTTCAGAATACGGATTTGCTATTTTGAAACCAACTATTGTGTTAGCCATATTTAATCTCCTAATTGAGCTATTTTACGATTTATAATTGCTGATTGTTCAACTTTTCCCAGCTGATTTGCAAGTTTACTAATAACCCGATTTAAGGCTTTTTTCGAAACTTCTCTAATTACATCAGCAAAAATTTTATTTTCTCTATTATGCAAAATCTCTATTGCTATTGCGAATTTCTTCGAAAGATCTTCTTTGGTTTGATTCCATTTAAGTTTTAAGAGATTTCTCTTTGTAGTTTCCATTTGTTGATTTATTTCTTTTATGATAATATCCACTTGGGCCCATTGTTTTTGTGCTTCTAGATAGCGATTATTGGAATCTGTTAATTGAGCTTCAGCACTTTCGATGTTTTCTACAATTTTTTCTTTACGACTTGTAAGATTTTCTGTTAAAAAATTCTTTATTACAACGAAAAGTATTCCTAATAATAAAATTATATTTATTATATTTGTTTCAAATATATCAGGATTTAGTGAAATATTAAACTCTTCACTAGAATTAGCTATAATACAATCTATATAACTTTTCATTTTAATTAACTCATTATAGGTTATTATTTAATATTTATAAATTTTTATAGGTTCAAATTTATATCTGGTTAAAAAATGTTCTCAAAATTAACTAAGAATTTTAGTCATGATTTGACTAGTTAGAGAATCAATTTCATTATCAAAACTTATTAATATCTCATCTTTATTACTTTCAAAATTTTCAGTTGTTTCAGTAAGAAAATCATCAATAAAAATTTGAGAAGATTTCATTTTTTCCTCCAAGATATCTTTATATAAATTTTGATAAATTACAAGATCTAATTTGGCAGCTTTTCGAGCCTTCGAAGCTTTCTCATCAAATTTTTCATTCAACTGATTAGCCTTTATCAAAATCTTTGCAGCTTCATCCAAACTTCTTTTTATATAGGTATTTCTTTCATCAATAGTATCTAAAAGTGGATTGTACAAAATAGAGTTTAAAATAAACATAAAAACGATAAATTGTAGACCTATAACTGGTAAAGTACCATCAAAGTCAAAAAGTCCTCCTGTTTTTTCAGTAACTATTATTAGAATTGAATTATAAAACATTTTTAATATTAGAAATTAAATTTTTATTCAATAGATATAACACTTGACTTTTACTTTTACACCACAAATATCTAAGACGCTTTAAATAATGTATTAATAACGTCTTAGTTAATTCCTAATTAGTAAATGGGTTTGCAAACAATAATGCCAATGCTACAACCAGACCATAAATGGTTAATGCTTCCATAAAGGCAAAACTTAAAAGTAAAGTACCACGAATCTTATTTTCAGCCTCTGGTTGACGAGCAATACCTTCAACAGCTTGACCAGCAGCAGTCCCTTGTCCAATTCCTGGACCGATTGCAGCTAAACCAACAGCAATACTAGCGGCTATAACAGAAGCAGCAGAAACAAGTGGATCCATATAATTTATTCGTGGGTTAAGTAACAGAAAATTAACAAATTTCTAATATTTTTGATTAAAATTAAATTAATGTCCTTCAACGGATTCAGCGATGTAAGCTCCAGCTAATGTTGAAAAAATCAGTGCTTGAACTGAACTGGCAAAAACCCCTAAAAGCATTACGGGTAATGGTATAAATAAAGGAACTAATACCGTTAAAACTGAAACAGTTAATTCATCAGCCAAAATATTTCCAAATAGTCTAAAGCTTAAAGAAAGAGGTTTTGTAAAATCTTCTAAGATATTAATTGGTAATAAAATAGGTGTTGGTTCTATATAACGTTTAAAATAACTAAATCCTTTTGTACGAAAACCTGCATAAAAATAGGTGAATGATGTTAATAACGCTAAAGCTACTGTGGTATTTATATCGTTGGTTGGAGCTGCAAATTCACCTTCATTAAGCTTGATTAATTTCCAAGGAATTACAGCACCTGCCCAGTTACAACCAAAGACAAATAGGAATATTGTACCAATGAATGGTAACCATGGTCTATAGGCGCTTTCGCCAAGTTGATTTACAGCTATGTCTTTAATAAATTCAACAACTGATTCCATAAAATTTTGCCAACCATTTGGAATTATATTTTTATTTGAAGTACCTAAAAAAGAAAAGATAAATACTATTAAAATAACAATAGAACTAACTACCAATACTTGACCATGGAAAGTAATGCCATTTAATTCTAAATAAAAATGCTTACCAACTTCAATGTCTGATAAAAAGAATAATGAGTTAAAATTAATTAAATTAGTACTTTGCAAAGTATTCATATTTAAGTTTAATAAATAAATAAAGTATACTAACTTCGATAAATGTAAAAATAAGTCTGAATATCAATACCGCGATACTTAAGTATAGTTTAAATGATATAAAAAAGAGAAATTTTAACTTTAAAACTTTTATATCATGTAATATTAAGTGCCCAATATGTAACGCGTAAATCTCTTGATTTTTATATTTTCCCCAAAAAGAGAAATTTTTTCTTTTACTAGTTCTTCAACTGTAATATTAGGGTCCCGAATAAACGGTTGATCGATTAAACTTAACTTTTTTAAGGTTTTTTCAACCCTACCCAAAATAATTTTATTTTTAATCTCATCAGGCTTATTATCTAAATCATTTTTATTTAATTCAATTTCTTTTTCACTTTGAAAAATTTCTTTTGGCACATCATCCATTTTAATATAAAGTACTTCAGGTGAAGCAGCAATTTGCATAGCAATATTTTTAACCAACTCTTGAAATTCTTCGCGACGTGCAACAAAATCTGTTTCGCAATTTACTTCTACTAAAACACCAATCTTTCCACCAGTATGGATATAACTAGTTATAAGACCTTCACTAGCATTTCTATCAACTTTTTTATCTGCAGAAGCTAAACCTTTTTTGCGTAAGTTTCTAATAGCTTCGTCAAAATTTCCATTTGTTTCCTGTAAAGCTTTTTTACAATTCATCATTCCGGCTCCGGTTTGTTCTCTAAGCTCTTTAACTAATGTTGAACTAATTTCTAATATCATAATAATAATAAAGATTTTAAATTAATAATTTATTAATAATATTTAATTTTTTAAATAATTTTGCTGTCCTAAACAAATACTATCTGATATATTTTTGATAATATACTTTATGGAGCGAATTGAGTCATCATTACCAGGTATTGGTATTGTGGCTAAATTTGGATCACAATTAGTATCAATAATTGATATAATTGGAATATTTAAAGAAATCGCTTCTTGAATAGCAATAATTTCACGTTTTTGATCAATTATTATTAAAATATCTGGTAGCTTTTTCATTCCCTTAACTCCATTAAAATATTTTTTTAGTTTTTCTAGTTCTTTTTTTAAATTTGACGCTTCTTTTTTAGGCAAATTTTTAAAAGAAGTTAGTTTTTCTTGCTCTTCTAAATTATTTAAACGCTTAATTCGCTCTTTTATAGTTACCCAATTTGTTAATGTTCCGCCTAACCATCGGTGATTAATATAAAATGCACCACATTTTTGTGCTTCACTTGCAATTAGAGAAGCAGTATGTCTTTTTGTACCAACGAATAAAAATGTTTGATTTTTAGACGATGCTTTTTTACTAAAGTCACAAGCCCTTTTCAAAAACTCTGTTGTTTGAATTAAGTCCAAAATATGTATACCATTACGTTCAGCATAGATATAAGGAAACATCTTTGGATTCCATCGTTGAGCTTTATGTCCAAAGTGTACTCCTGCTTCTAAAAGTTGAGCCAATTCAATTTTAGCCATAGCATTAATAATCCTTTTGTATATTTATGTTATTTGATTTGCAATAAAGAGAAATTTCTTTCTCTATTGTTACCTATTATAATATATAATAGATTTCTAGACTTTTTACTAAAGTAGTCAATATAGATTAGGGAAGTTAAAAATTATTACGTTATATTAATAATTATATTTAAATTTTATCAGATCTTTAAATTGTTTTTGTTTTGACCTTAACTGTTTTTTTAAATTTAAATTATTTTGTTTATTTATTGATCTGTTTGGTAGTAAAATTTTATTGTACGTAATATCTTGATCCAAATAAAAACCAGTACCTGCTGGTATTAATCTACCCGTTATAGCATTCTCTTTTAATCCTCTTAACCAATCAGTTTTTCCTTGAAGAGCAGCATGAGTTAAAACTCTTGTTGTTTCTTGAAAGCTTGCTGCGGCCAAAAAGCCATCAGTTTTTAAAGAGGATTTCGTAATCCCTAATAAAATTGGACGAAACGCTAGTTTATATCGAGTTTTAAGAGATTGATTAATATATTGCGCCTGATCTAAATCTATAATATCACCGGGTAAAAAAGTAGTATTTCCAGGATATTCTATATATACTTTCTGGGTCATTTCTCTAACGATTAATTCAACATGTTTACCTGAAATAATAACTCCTTGAGACATATAGATATCCTGAACAGACATTAATAGAAAGATTTGTAACTTTTTAAGACTTCTATAAGCAGATTCATAAATTGATAACGTTCCAAGAGAATAAAAGTAATGAAAATAAATATGAAGAAGGGTATGTGGATTTAAAGGCCCTTCCGTTAGGGGTTGACCGATGCATATAGATTCATACTTTTTAATTAATAACCTTTCCGAACGAGGAGTTGTGAAATATTCATAGCCTCTATTAGGTTTTGTGATAATTATAATTAATTCGTCAGTATATTTAATAGCTTTAATAAAACTTTGTCGCGTTGAAAGTAACGCTTCAACTTTAGGTCTACGAGCTTCTAAAATATCAGCAATTTTTGGTAATCCTTGCACGATATCACCAGTTTTCAATCTTTCATAGATTAATTGTCCAAAATTTTCCTGCTTTTTAATATAATCTCCAGGCAGTTTTCGAATTAAAGCACCTTTAGAGAAAAAGTAAGGTTCACCTAGGTGTAACGTAATCTTATTGCCTATCACACTTTTCAATAATCCTGAATTTTTAATGTAAACATTATTAGGAAATAAGCTATTCCGATAAATCAATTGAGCTTGTTTATACTGATGGCTATGGGCATCTAAAAAAATTTCTTGATAATCAGATTTTGTTGTTAATAACATATTTGATTTTATATTATTACGCTTTGTTTTAATAGTATAAACAAAATTATTAAATTGTATTAGGGTATCGAAAGAGGCTAAAATGCTATAAGGATCAATAAATTGATTATCTTCTACAATCAAATTTAGAAATACATCTGTCTTTTTTATTTCATTAGGAATTATATTATCAAAAATAAAATTTTGAGAATAAAGCAAATTCACTTTAATATAAGAATTTTTTCTTTTTACCTCTTTAAATTCAAAAAGTACTTCTGTATCATTTGATTGCAAAAAAGAATCAATTGTGAGAGTCGAATCCAAGATTTGGATTGGTTCGTCAATTTGAATTTGTTGACCTGATGATACTCGCAAATTAAAATTATTAATTTTTAGATTAGTAATATTAAAGGTATTTGATTTCAAAATTTTATTATAGCTTAAAGTTGTGAACTCGTAACGAATTATAGGCCGAATATATAGATAAATGTCATTATCATTGGTAACAATTTCTAAATAGCTTAATGCTTTAATGCTAAATTGATTTCCTGCGAATTCCCCAGGAAAATAAACTTGTTCATTAAGTGTTCGAAAAAAATCAATATTATCTTCTAATAGATATTTTTCTCCGGGTTTAATAGTAACATACTTAATTTGTTTTTCTCCTTCGAGTTTAAGAAAACCTGCTATGGTAGCAAAATAATTTGGAAAAATTTCTTGATGCCTTTCTATATAACTACCATCTTTAAACTTAAAATCTTTTTTGTTTGTATTTGTTTGAATCTTAGCCTCAGGAATATAAAAAATCGTTGACCCAAATTTTAGTTTGTAATTTAATTTCTTAATTTCATTACTCTTCAATAAATTTTGTTTGTAATAATTAGAGATATAGAAATATCCACCTGTTTTTGTCTTATATTTATTATTTTGTAAAAACCCTATTGAAAATATTCGATTCTGAAATAATTTTGGTTTTAAAATTATCTCATGATTATGAGATAAATATATTTTACAATGAAGAATTTCTAAATTGTTATTTTCTAAAAAAATCTTAAAGTTATTTTGACCTTGAAAAGAATTCTGAACCTTTAGACCCATTACTTGTTGAGTTAATTTGCAACGATATATATAAATAAACCCACCTATAGTAGTAATAATTTTAGATTGTGCCAAAGCTTGATTCTTATAAATTTTTTCTAATTTTCGAACTCTCAAGTTAGTGTTAAAAGGTAAACTAAAGACTCTTCCTGATAAAACCCAAAAAATATAATTTTTTTTGCTACGTTTAGTAAAATCTTCACTCTCACAATTTTGTGGAAAACCATTTTTTTCAAGAATAATTTCTCCCCCCTCCTTTGCATAAACATATTTTATTTCTTTTTGGGCTAAATTTGTATCTTTTATTTTAGGTGCTGCTTCAAATAAAACTTGATTACGTTTTATATAATTATGATTATTGACAAGAATTAAAGTTCGAGACTCAACTTTAACTTTAATACCTTCATTGGCATAATTTATAATCTTTAACGAAGATTGATTTTCACTCATAACCACATCCTCACCATAAGACGTACGATAAGGAATTACTTTTAAAGTTGGCAAAAAAATGACGTAACCTGAACATTCAGCACGTCCTTGTCTAGTTAATTGACCTGTAAAAACTCCTCCAGTATGAAAAGTCCTCATTGTCAATTGAGTTCCAGGTTCACCAATTGATTGAGCAGCAATTAAACCAACTGTCTCTCCCAATTCAACAAGATTGCCTGACGCTAAATTTTCGCCATAGCAATGTTGGCAAATGGATCTCCGGCATTCACAAGTTAAGGGAGATCGAATTAGTACTTTTGGAATATTCAATTTAATTATTTGTTCAATTAGAGAACAAGTTACACGTTGGTTTCGAAAACCAATAATTTCCTTTGTCTTTGGTTTGCAGATTGAAGAAGCTAAAACACGACCATAAAGAAGTTCTTTTGTTGACAAAAATTCTTTACTGTCCTGTTGTAAAACAATACCACGTTTTGTCTGACAATCAAGTTGGCTAATTATAATACTTTGTGCAACTTCTACAAGCCTTCTAGTTAAGTAACCTGAATCTGCAGTTTTTATAGCAGTATCAACTAAACCCTTACGTGCGCCATAAGATGAAATGATATAATCAGTAATAGATAAACCCTCACGAAAATTTGCCGTAATGGCTCGATCAATAATTTGCCCATTTGGATCGGACATTAAACCTCTCATACCTATTAATTGACGAACTTGTGAAATATTACCACGTGCTCCTGAAAATGCCATCACATAGACTGAATTTAATGGGTCATTTTTTTTTAAAAAGTCTATAAGGCGTTCTTTTAATTCTTCACTAGTTCTATTCCAAATAGAAATAATTTTCTGAAATCTTTCTACGTCTGTAATTGCTCCATTATTAGCCCTTGATTCAGTGAAAAAAACTTCTTTAGTAGCAACTTGCATCAAAGTAATTTTTGATGCAGGAATGCGTAAATCTTCTATACTTATTGAGATACCAGACTTTGTAGCATATTTAAATCCCATTTCTTTTAATTGATCGACAAAATAAGCAGCTTTTCGTTGACCATAATTATTGAAAGCCCATTCAATAATTTTTTTTAATTCTTTTTTATTAATAATATTATTGGAAAATATTTTTGACTTTCTCAGCATTATCTTTTCTCTTTTAATTTAATATTAATTATTTAATATATCATTTAGACATTGGTTAAAAATAATGCGACCTGGTGTAGTACGGATATACTGAACTAAGAGTTTACCTTCTGATGTTTCCTTTCGTTGGAGATTGTTATAAATATGAAGTTTTCTATTATTATTAATAGTAATAGTTTTAATAAATTCTAATTTACTATCTAATAAAAATTCATTGGAACATCTAACCCAAATAGGAGAATGTACTTTTAACTGTTCATGTTGATATGCAGATAGGACTTCCTGGAAACTCGAAAAATAGTTATTTGCACCTTTTAACCCTAGTCTATTATGAGTAGTTAAATAATAAAAACCCAAAATCATATCTTGTGATGGCTGAATATTTGGCTCTCCAGTTGCTGGAGATAGAAAATTATTTGGAGCTAAAAGACATAATCTTGTTTCTAATTGAGATTCAAAAGATAAGGGAATATGTACTGCCATTTGATCACCGTCAAAATCGGCATTAAATGCAGGACAAACCAACGGATGTAGTTGAATTGCTCGTCCTTTAACTAATACTGGATCAAAAGCTTGTACTCCTAATCGATGTAAGGTTGGAGCTCTATTTAAAATAATTGGATGTTTACTTAAGATTTCTTTTGTTAAATACCAAATAAAAGGTTGATTACTATGAATAATTTTTTTGGCCTTTTTTATTGAATGACATAATCCTTGTGATAGCAATTTATAAATAATAAATGGTAAAAATAATTCAATTGCCATTTCATAGGGTAAACCACATTGGTTTAACTGAAGTTTGGGCCCTACAATAATAACAGATCGACCAGAATAATCTACTCTTTTACCTAATAAATTTTGCCTAAATCGACCCTGTTTACCTTCAATAATATCAGCTAATGATTTTAATGGTCGTCGGTTTGCATCCACTACTTTTGAGCCTCGTTTTCCATTATCAATAAGTGTATCTACCGATTCTTGAATCATTCGTTTTTCAGTGATTATAACGATACTTGGTGCATGTACTGATAACAATCTTTTTAGTCTTTTATTCCTAATAATAATTTTTCGATATAACTCATTTAGATCTGAAGTTGCAAATCTTCCATTTTCTAATTTTACCATGGGACGAATACCTGGTGGAAGAACAGGAAGAAATTGCAAAATCATCCACTCAGGTCTCGTATTTGTTGATAAAAAATTTTCAAATATACGAATTCTTTTAATTGCTGCTTCTACCACTTTTGTTACGGTGGAGCAAAACATTATATTACGGTTCGTTTCAATTTCTATTTTTAAATTAATATTTTTTAATTTGTCATATAAGATTTCAGCCCCTTGAGGCTTCTTCCCAAATACAAATCCAGGGACTTGATTCTCAGGAAAAAAATCTTCATATTTCAAAGCCTCCTCATCTTGTTCTGGTTCTTTTCCACTATAGATAATAGTTTCAATTCGACTTATAGGAGAATCCAAAATCGAGGCTAAAAAACTTGGTGCTCCTTTTAAATACCAAATATGTACAACAGGTGTTAACAATTTAATATAGCCCATTCTATGACGACGAACTCGAGATTCAGTTAATTCAACACCACAGATTTCACAAATGCTGATTTTATCATCTCTATGCTTATAACGACCACAAGCACATTCCCAATTTTTAATTGGTCCAAAAATTTTTTCACAAAATAATCCTCCTTTTTCTGGTTTATGTGTCCGATAATTAATAGTTTCAGGTTCAGTTACTTCTCCAATAACCTCGCCCGTAGGTAAAGTTTTTTGTGACCATTCTTTAATTCTTTGAGGAGAAGCCAAATTGATTCTTATATATTCAAATTGTTCTTCTATGGTTTTCATTTAAATATAAATTTATTTTTTTAGTAAAACTTATTTGTCATAATAATTTCGATTTAAGGAGGGTTAATAGATTAACATTAAAAGATTTGATTTCACCACTTTCAGATTTACGAAGTTGATGAGTAGTAATATCTAACCCCAAAGCATTTAATTCTCGAAGTAAAACTTTAAAAGATTCAGGTATACCTGGTTCTGGGATAGGCCGTCCATTAATAATGGCATTAAAAACTTCATGACGACCATTAATATCATCTGATTTTATAGTTAATAGTTCCTGAAGAGTATATGCTACACCAAAAGCTTCTAATGCCCAAACCTCCATTTCCCCAAATCTTTGTCCTCCATGCTTTGATTTTCCTCCGAGTGGTTGTTGAGTAATCAAAGAATAGGACCCTGTAGAACGAGCATGCATTTTTTTGTCAACTAAATGAATTAATTTCAAAATATAAGGTTTTCCAACTAGAACAGGGTTGTTAAAGATTTCACCAGTTCTACCATCTTTTAATATCACTTTACCAGGAAAAGACCTATTAAATATCCAGGTTTTATTAGTTTTATCAGCAGCGCTTTTTAACATCTTATTTATGAAAATACGAGAGGCATTTTTACGATACATTTCATCAAATGGCAAAACTTTAAATCTATGACTTAAGTAATCACCAGCAAAACCTAATAAGCATTCAAAAATTTGACCTACATTCATTCGTGAAGGTACACCTAATGGATTTAAAATAACATCTATAGTTGTACCATCGGGTAAAAAGGGCATATCATAAGTGGGAATTAATTTTGAGATCACACCCTTATTACCATGTCGACCTGAAAGTTTATCTCCAATTTTAATTTTTTTTGTTTGAGCAATTAAAATACATATCCATTCATAAACACCTGATTCTAAATTATCGCCTTTTTCTCTTGAAGCTGTTTGTACCTCTATAACTCTACCTGAAATACCTTTTGGCACTCGTAGAGAAGTATCTTCGGGTTCTGGAGACTTAATATTAAAAATAGCTCTAAGTAACTTACTTTCCGGTAATTCTTCTTCTTCCATTATTGGAGTAATTTTACCAACAAGAATATCACCACCTTTTACAAATGTACCTTTTTTTATAATACCATTTATATCTAAATTCGAAATTGCCTCTGTTTCAATATTTGGAACTGATTTTGTTATTTCTTCTATCTTCATACTATTATCCATTAATTGAAGCTCATATCTTTCAATATGAATAGAAGTAAAGAGATCATTCTGTAATAATCTTTCACTAACTAAAATAGCATCCTCATAATTATAACCTTCCCAAGGCATATAAGCAACCATTAAATTTTGTCCCAATGCTAATTCTCCCCCATCTGTTCCCGGACCATCAGCAATAGTTTGACCAGGTTTAACCATTTCACCCGGCCAAACTAAAGGTTTTTGGTTAATTATTGTTTCTTGATTTGAACGACGATATTTATCTAAAAAGTAAATTTTTGAACTTCCTATATTTTCAATGTCTAAAATTATAATTTGGTCTGAAGAAACAGAATCAACAATACCATTTAACAAATTAATAATCACTACTAGTGAATCAATCGCTATTTGATGTTCGATTCCTGTTCCAATAATAGGTTTTTTAGGGTAGAGTAACGGAACAGCTTGTCTTTGCATATTTGATCCCATTAAAGCACGATTAGCATCATTATGTTCCAAAAAAGGAATTAATGAAGCACCAGCGGCAATAATTTGTATAGGAGAAACAGCTATAAAATCAACATTAGTTCCTTCAACTATTATAAATTCATTATAAAAACGTACAGGAACCAAGGCAGTTTGGAAAAAGTAATCTTTTGTTAGTAAAACATCTGCTGAAGCAACTTTATACATCTTCTCTTTTTCAGCTGTTAAATAAATAGGTGGGGAATCTTTTAAAACTTTTCCTTTGTATACCCTAAAAAAAGGGGTTGTAATAAATCCATATTTATTTATTTGAGCATGAGTTGCTAAAGAAGAAATTAAACCAGCTCTTTGTCCCTCTGGAGTCTCAATAGGACAAAGTCGTCCATACTGCGTTGGATGTATATCTCGTGCAGCAAAACTTACATGCTCACTATTTAAGCCGCCTGGGCCTAATGAACTAATCCTACGCTTATGCGTTAGTTGTGCCAAGGCATTTATTTCATCAAAATATTGAGATAATGGACTTAATCCAAAAAATTCTCTAATAGAAGCAGTTAAAATCTTTGAGGTAACCAGTGCACTAGGCATTAATGTCATCTCTTCAGAACTTTTTTCTTTTCGAAAAGATTGGATAGATTTTATTTGCTTTGTGTTGGTCTGATTCTGTATTTTTTTGACTCTAAACATTTCTGAAGTTAATTTTTCACTCGCAATGATATTTTTTTTTAGTCGATTTAGTGCTACTCGTATTTGAAGTTGCAAAAGTTCGCCAACAGAACGTACCCTTCGATTTTCTAAATTGTCTATATCGTCTAATTTTTCATTATAAAAACTAATAGAAATTAATTTATCAATAACTTTCAAAATATCTAAAGAGGTTATAATTCTTATATTAATTGGTAAATTAATTGCTAATTTTTTATTTAGTTTAATACGACCAACTTCTCCAAGATCATAAAAATTTTTACTTAAAATCTTTTCAGTTATAAGTTCTCGAACACGGAAGATCACTAAAAGAATATTTTTATTATAGCTTTCAAAATTAGTCTTTTGAAACATTTTTTCATACATAACAGAATTAAGAGATCGGACACTTTTACTAAGAAATTCATAATTTTGAACTGTTTGATAAATTTCCTCTTCGTCTAGAGAAAACCCAACTAAAAACCAATTTATAGGTATTTTATACTGCTTATCCACTTTCACCCAAATTAAATTATACTCCAGTTCAAAAGTCAACCAAGATCCATATTTAGAAATGATTGTTCCGTCATAAAAAACTTTTTTTTCTTTTTGAATTCTTCTGTAGTATAAACCTGGACTTCGAATTATTTGACTTACAATAACTCTTTCACATCCATTAAATATAAAAGTCCCTTTTTCAGTCATTAGAGGAATTTCACCAAAAAAGACTCTTTCTTTTTTAGAAAAATCTTCTGGTTGTAGGAGTCCATTCTTTATCATTTCTTTTTTTCTCAATGACATTAGAACGTAAATTCGTAAATTAAAATTTCCTCGCTTTTGTAAAGCACTTAAGATATTAAAATTAGGATAATGTATTTTATACTCTTGCCCATAAATTAACAGTTCTATACCACTTTTTTTATTCATAATAGAAGGATAATTAATAAGCTCTTCTGCTATACCCTCTGTTAAAAGCCAACAAAAGCTTACTCTTTGAACTTCTGATAAATCTGGAAGTCTCATAGCAAACGTTTGTCGTTTATTTTCCCACCTATTTACCATTTTACCTTTACTTATTAAATATTTAGAAAGATAGAAACCTTTTTACATAGATTTGATTTTTTCCTAGCTGCAGTATTTTTATGAATGATTTTTTTTTTAGCTGCCTTATCAATTTGACTTATCGCTAAAATTAGAGAATCTTTAATAATTATTTTATTTTTTTCGGTAAACTCCTTATTATATATTTCAACGTTATTTATAAATTTCTTTTTAGAAGTTTTCATTAAAGAGTTATATGAATTATTTCTAATATTATTTCGTTTATTGATTTTTATACGTTTTTTTGCTGCTTTACTATTTGCCATGCTTAATTGGTTAATCTTTAAAAATAAAATATTACTATATAATATTTGAATTATATAGCAATAATTTATTTTTGATCAAATCCCAGAATTTTTATCTTCAAATAAAAATTAAATAAGGAGAGAGTCGGATTCGAACCCACGGAACGCTTGAACGTTCATCTGATTTCAAATCAGACGCAATCGACCATCTCTGCCATCTCTCCTATATTTTTTATAGGTTTAAGAAAATAAAAGAGAAATATTAAAAGTTTTATATTTATTTTTAACTAATTTAAACCCACAAATTAAGAAATAATAATAAGAAAAAGTAGCTCTCTAGGATAAAAATTATTTTATCCTAAGGAACTAGAAAAAACAATTTATTTCCATTTAATAGAAGCTGGGTTAGGATTTTTTCCAATAGAAAAATCTCTTTTTCCGACAGGAATTCTACCTTTATTTGAGGTTTCAGGAAAAACACCATCTTTTGGATGTAAAAATTGTATTTCTCCCCCTGGAAAAATTCTATAAATTTTGTAATCTTTTATTTTCAACTTTCTTAACTGCATCCCTAAAGCCAAGCATTGTTCTTTACGCGCTAAATACAGAAGGTTTTGACCTAATAACATTAAGGCCGTTCCAGCAGTAGGCATTTCAAAAAGTTGTTCCTTTTCAGAATTCCAAGTAATTACATATTTTTCTTCAAACTCTGCAGAACGAAGCCAACCCCCGGTACTACCACCAAAAATTGGCATGTATTTATTTTGATAACTCGACATTATTAAAATAATTAAAAAGTTTAGTCTGAAAATTTAATGAATTTCTAAATCCATAAGTATAAATTTATTTCTCTAGCGGAGGCCGGATTTGAACCTGCGACTTCCGGGTTATGAGCCCAACGAGCTACCAAACTGCTCTACTCCGCATATTGATTGATATAAGTTATACAAGCAATCATCATCAACAAATTAATTTTTTAATAATATATAACTATTAGTCGGGACGGCAGGATTTGAACCTGCGGCATCCTGCTCCCAAAGCAGATACGCTACCAAACTGCGCTACGTCCCGTAAGTATCTTATACGCAGTTAAGCGTATATTATATGAGTAATTTATAAATCTTGTCAAAATAACCTTAAATAATTTAAGATATAGCTTCTTTAGCTGCATACATTACTTCTAAAGTAATAGTTTTTAATTGTTTTTTTTGTGCAAACTTCTCTGTATTTCTTTTAATTTTACCTCTAACAAAGCCTGGTATTTTTTTTAATTCAGATTGGGCTTCCAAATTCCATTTAATTTCGAAATGAGTATTATTAACAGATAACGTAGGACTTAAAACTTCCTTTGTGTCGTGACCACCAAAAATTTCTAACAAATGATCTTCCATACCTAAGGTAAAAGAATTATAAATTAAATCTGCGATTTGATTTGCTCCTTCATAACCTAAAAACGGCCGATAACTTAATGGAAAATTTTGAATATGAACTGGTGCTGATATAACCCCACAGGGAATATTTAAACGTTTAGCTACATGTCTTTCCATTTGAGTGCCAAATATGACTGCTGGTTCAACTTTAGCTATTAAATCACCGATCAAATTATGATCGTCTGTAATAATGATTTCTTTACATAAATCACCTATTTCTTTTTCAAACCATGATTTATCGTATTTACAATAAGTTCCTGCCCAAACAACAGAAATACCCATTTCTCTTGTTAATATTTTTGTCATAGCTGCTGCATGCGTCGAATCACCAAATACTATTGCTTTTTTTCCAGTCAAATTCTGGCAATCTATAGATCTGGAAAACCAAGCTGATTGTGACAAAAAACGAGTTTGTATATCAATATATTTTTCAAAATTAACATTTACTTTCTTGTCATTTAAAATATATTGCATTTTTCTTATACAACTAGCTGTTTCAATTATACCCATTGGTGTTATATCAATAAAGGGCATTTGAAATTTTTCTTTTAAATATTTGGCAGTTAACAATCCAATTTCCCTATAAGGTACAAGATTAAACCAGGCTTTAGGTAAATCTTTTAGCTGTTTGACTGACGCACCTTCAGGAATAATAGTATTTATCTTTATATTTAAGTCAAACATTAATCTCTTCAATTCTGCAATATCATGCTGATTATGAAAGGCTAAATTGAATGAACCTATAATATTCACTGAGGGTTCATCGGTCTTATTTATATCTAATTGATTACTTTTTTGAGCTTTTTTTATATAAAATTGTACAATTTGCTCTAGAGTTCGGTCAGCAGCTTGCATCTCATTAACTCGGTAATGATTAACATCAGCTAGTAAAACATCAGCTTGGGCTTCAATTGAAGCCCTATTAACAAAATTTTGTAGATCTTCTTGTAATATACTTGAAGTACAAGTAGGGGTTAACACTACTAAATCAGGTTTCTCTTCTTTGTCTTTGCGACTAATATTATTAACAACTTTTTCCTGTGACCCTCTAGCTAAAACATGCCGATCGACAACACTTGCTGTTACTGGAGTAAAATCCCGTTTTCTTTCTAGCATAGATCGCATAACATTAAAATAGTCATCACCTAATGGAGCATGCATTATAGCATGAACATTTTTAAACGAACTTGCAATTCTAAGAGTTCCTATATGGGCTGGACCAGCGTACATCCAATAAGCTAATTTCATAAATAATTTATTAGGTTAATACAAATTATTATTAGAGCATTTAGTTAAAATACTTAATAGAAGATATATTTATTATAATACATTTATTATAATATTTAGTAACTTCTATTAGATTTCAATTTCTATTTAATAATATATAAAGAAAAACTTATTTACAGATTATTGTTATTGTAAGTATAATATATATTAAGGAATAGGGTCGATGCCCGAGTGGTTAAAGGGGGCGGATTGTAAATCCGCTGGTTTACCTACGTTGGTTCAAATCCAACTCGGCCTATATTCAAAAAAATTAATAATAAACTTATGATCTATTGAAAAATCTATTTCTCTGGTTTTTTTTGTCTATCCCACCAAACAAAATCAGGACCATCTCTCCCTAGATGTACTTCTATGGCTTCTCGCAAGAATGGATTACTTTCATATTTCCCTAAAATTGCTCTTATAAAACATGGTATAAATATCAATATCCAACCCAGAAATGTTAATAAAGCAGCTTCTGATCTATCTTTTGAATTTAGACAAAAAACCTTCGTGATATTAAGAAATAATTCATGTACGATACCTTGGAAAGATAGAATAATAATGCCATACATAATATTATATCTTATAAATCTATCTTTTGGTAGTTTATATCTTATAAAAATACCATATCCTAACATTAAATAAATAAAAGGTAAAAAAGGTATTTGTTGTATAAATTGAAGTGAACCTATAATAAAAGTTGGTAAAAAAAGTCTAACAATATATGGATGTGTTTCCTCAATTAAAGGTAAATGGGTATTTATAATATCTAAATAAGGTATATAGTAACAAAATAAAGATAATATTCTTTGTAAAATTATTCCATTAAATTTTACAAACCATTTCCTCGGTTCTTTAATATTAAATTTTTGTTCTACTAGAAACCCAAGCCCCAAAAAAGAAAAAAAGAGGATAATTTCAATCCAATAAACATCAAAAAAAAATTCTTTTAGTTGAGATAACATATATGATAAACATAATAACTTATATAATTAAAAATCAATAATTAGCAATGTTGTCAAAATCCTAATTATAACTAATATCGTTTAAAAACGATTGTTTAAATTTTATAAATTCAAGATTAAATTTAATTTTTGCTCGGTTAGTTTTTCCTCCAGATATTACTTTTCTAGGAAAATATAATAGCCAAAGCTCTGAAAAAGAAATATAGCTTATTAAACTACTAATTATCAAGAAAAAAAAACCAAAATAAATTAATTTAATACCTGGATCCGACTTAATTTGTATTCCCGTCGAGGAAATTATATCAGTAAATTTGAAACTGTTAACATTTTCATTCTCTAACTTATCCCCAATGTTAACATTTTTTATAAATTTACCATTAATGCTATATAATGCAAGTTGTCCCCGATTATCTTTAATAAGTATAATAAAAGGTTTTAAATTACTATTAAAATTAGGTAGAGCACTAATCCAAACTTTTTGATTTGAAGAATTAATCTTTGAGATTGGTACTTGAAAAACTTTTAAAGAATTTTCCTTAGTAAAATATTTTAAGCGTAATCCTAAAACCCCCCAATCAGTTTGATATATTATTAAATCTTTCAAAAGTAAAGGATTATTTACAGAAATAGTTTTTCTTTGAGTTTCTTTACCCTGCCCATTTAACACGGAAATATCTGTATAAAATTGTTTAATTAAACCATTTGATGTATAGATAGACCAAAAGTCATTAATACGAAAGGTCTTTTGTGGAATTAAGGAAAAGATACCGTTTCTTATAATATTTTGAATATGAAAAACTTCTGTTTTTGGTATTAATTCCTGAGAGTTAAAACCATTTATAGATCCTAATGTGCTTCCTAGCAAAATACAAATAATACTTAAATGAACAATAATAGGGCCAACTCGACTTATTAATCCTTTATATGCGTATAAACTATTATACTGTTGATAGACAGAATATTGTTTATTAAGTAAAGTATAACTTAAATGCGTAGCAAATACTTTGCTACGATTTATTTTAAGAGGTAATTTTTTATATTGATTAACTTGTTTATAAAAATAATATCGTCGTGAAAATTTTAAAGTTGGTAATTGTTGAAGAATTGTACAAGAAGCCAAAGAAAAACCAAATAAAAAAAGCAATATTAAAAACCACCAAGTAGTATAGATATTATTAAAACCTAGAAAAATAATAACTTTCCAAAAGGGTATCGTAAAAATTTGAGTTAGGTAATGACTTTGATAAAATTCAACTTCTTTATTTTGTTCAATAATAGAACCAATACTAATCAATAGTGAAATTAATAATAATATTATTATTGCCAACTTTAAATTAGCTAAAGATTTAAAAATACGTTTAATCATAATTAATCAAATGGTATTTAACAAATTTTAAGCAACGCGAATTCTTCCTGAAGAGGCCCAATTTTGTATTACTTGTGTCCGCAAAGGATCCATTTCAAGAATTGGGATTGTTTCTTTAATAGCAACTAAAATATCATTAGTTGTAAATTCTCTACGTTCACTGAACGCTACATACATTGCATCGATAATAGTTTGTTCAATTTCTGCCCCTGAAAATTTCCTAGCTCTCTTACTAAGTTTTTTACTATCGTATTTATGCCAAGTATCAGGCCGAAAACGTTTTAAATGAATTTCGTAAATCATTTTTCGTTCTTCTATTGTTGGTATTCCTAAGAAAAATATTTCATCAAATCTTCCTTTTCTCAATATTTCGAGAGGTAAAGAATAAATATCATTTGCAGTAGCAATCACAAAAACAGGAAGAATTTTTTCAGCTAACCAAGTAATAAAAGTAGCTAAAACCCTACTTGTTGTTCCATTATCCAAATTCTGTTCAGAATCATTAAAAGCTTTATCAATCTCATCGACCCATAAAACACAGGGTGCTAATGCTTCTGCAATATTAATCATTTCGCGAACCCTTGATTCGGACTCTCCAACAACTCCACCAAATAATCGACCAACATCTAAACGTAAAAGTGGCAATTTCCATTCATAGGCAACAGCTTTAGCAATTAAGCTTTTTCCACTCCCCTGCATTCCAATTAATAATAGTCCTTTTGGCGTCACTAAGCCATAATTGTTAGCATCTTCAGAAAATATACCAGTTCTAGCATTTAACCATTGTTTTAAATTATAGGCTCCACCAACATCTTTTAGAGTTGATCGAACTGACCAAAATTCCAAGAGTTGCGTTTGACTAATCACTTGTCGTTTTTCTTCTAAAATTAATGAAATTGAATTTTGGTCTATTTGTTTATAAATTACAACGGCTTTTCCTAAAACTCTTCTAATTTTCTCTAATGATAAACCTTGACATGCTTGAATAACCTTTTCGAAAATACCTTGTGATAATTGACCCTGAATAGTTAAATTTTTAGTAAGTCTTAGTAGTTCCTTCTTTATTTCTTTAGGAGTTGGTAAATTGAACTTTAAGATTGTTATATGATCTTTAAGATCATTAGGTATTTCAACTTCTGAATCAAGAATAAGAATTGTTTTCTGTTGTATTTTTAATAACTGAATCAAGTTCTTCAATTTTCTAGAAATTGTTAGGTCTTTTAGAAATCTTTTAAAATCTTTTAAAAGAAATAGGCTTGGAGTTTTAGAATTTATTTTATTAACAAACTCAAGAGCCTCTAAGGGATTTCTTTTACCAAATTCTTTTTTTAGAGGATTCATTTTATACCCTTCAATAAAATCCCAAACATACAAATTATTATAACTTTGGTTAAGAATAGTGTTTCGAATTGTATATTCTAAACGATCTTCTTCAATAGTTAATATATAAATAATAGGATAACGTGCTTTTAATAAAATTAAAAATTCTTCTTGAAAAGTCATGAAAAAATACTTTTTTCTTAAATATAATATTAATGATCTGACATTAAGGCTCTTTCTTTTAAAAATTCATTATTTATAATTAAGACTTAAATTTTTTCTTTTTTTTTGTCGACGTTTATTTATAATTTGACGTCCTTTTTTAGTTTGCATACGAGCACGGAATCCTGATACAGCAATAACTTTTTTCTTTGTCCCGCATAATGTTCTTTTTGTCATATTTTCTAATAACTCCTTTATTTCTTTAATTGTTATCAGTTACTATAATATTAGAAATAAAAACTTCAAAAATGATTGAATCTCTACAATCTTTTAAAGTAAAATTTAATAAATTTGTTGCTCGTTCATCATATTGAAGGAAAGGGTCCTTTTGAGCATATGCTTCCCAACTAATAGCGTCTAGTAAAAAATTCATGTTTTCTAAATGTTTATACCAATAAAAATCAATATATTTAAAAAATATAAGCTGATTATATCTATTTAGCACTCTAGAGTCTGTACAACAAGAATAATGAAACTCTTTACACATATAACTTGCCCAAAGTTGTTCATAAAGAAATTTTTTCAATCTATCCAATTTATTTATATTATTATAGATTATACTAGTTGAAATAGATAAACGATTTAACAATTTAAGAATTTTTGTTGTTAAAATTATTTCAGTACTTTCTTGGTTTTGAAAATCAAGATATTGAATAAGATCATCGAGAAAACCTTCACAAAATTCCATAACTAAATCACGAATTAGAGGAGTTGAAAGAACTTTTTCCCTCAAATAATAGATAATTTTTCTTTGTTTATCTAAAACTTGATCATATTTATTTAATGTTTTACGCTGATCATAATAAAATCCTTCAACTTTTTGTTGCGCAGCATCTAGAGAATTAGATAAAAATTTAGAATCTAAAATTTCATTATCGATCTTTAGTTTTAGCATTGTTTCTTGAATTTTATTTCCACCAAAAATTCTAATTAATGGATCATTTAAACTTAAAAAAAATCTGGAAACTCCAGGATTACCTTGCCTTCCTGAACGTCCGCGCAATTGATTATCAATTCTCCGAGATTCATGTCGCTCAGTACCGATAACATATAGTCCACCTAGAGCTTTGACCATTCCCGATTCTTGTTTTTGTTTTTCTTTATATCTTATTCTTAACTCATTATAAAGATTAAAAATAAATTTTTCTAAAATATTTAACCTTTTTGTAGAAATATCAAAAATAGTTAACAAAGTATCTAAATTATTTTGTAAGTATGTAATTAGTTTTGGGTTTTTTTTTAAAGCTCGTTTTAAACTAAGTAAATTAATCCCAGGAACAAAGAAATTATCTTTCTCGATTAATTTTCTTAAGATAAAACGAGTATACTCAATTGCTTTATATTCAGGATTTCCACCTAATAAAATATCAGTTCCCCTACCCGCCATATTAGTTGCGATCGTAATAGAATTTAAGCAACCTGCTTGGGCAACTATTTTTGCTTCTTTTTTTATATTTTCAGGTTTCGCATTTAATAATTGATGTGGAATATTATAGGTTTGTAGTAATTGAGAAAGTATTTCTGAATTTTGAATTGTTGTTGTACCAACTAAAACGGGTTGTCCAATCGAATACATTTTTAAACACTCTTTTGCTATCGCTCGCCATTTACTAATTTCATCAATAAAAATAAAGTCATGTTTATCTTTACGTATCATTTTTTTATATGTAGGTAGAATAAAAACAGATAAATTATAAATATTTTCAAATTCTAATTCTTCCGTTTTTGCAGTACCGGTCATACCCGAGATCTTTGGATATAATCGAAAAAAATTTTGATAAGTTATTGATGCTAAAGTCTCACTTCCTTTTAATATTTGGATATTTTCTTTTGCTTCAATAGCTTGATGTAAACCATCTCCCCATTTTCGCCCTTCCATAATTCTACCTGTAAACTCATCAATAATAATTATCTGATTAGCTTTTAATATATAATGAATATCGCGAAAAAAGAGATACCTTGCTTTTAACGAATTTAAAATATAAGGTATCCAGGGATCTTGAATACTATACAAATTATTAACTTTTAACAGAATTTTTGTATATATTAAGCCTTTTTCTGTTAAGCTTATTTTTTTTGCTTTTTCATCAATTTCAAAATGTATTTTGTTCTGCAAGTATTTCGAAACTTCATTAGCCTTAAAATATTTTTCTGTCATTAAATTCAATTCACGTGATATGATCAAGGGTGTTCGGGCTTCATCAATTAAAATAGAATCGACTTCGTCAATAATACAGAAATTAAATGGCCTTTGAACTAAATCCCTTTTATTTAATATCATATTATCTTTTAGAAAATCAAAAACTAAATCAACATTTGTTACATAAGTTATATCACGCGAATAATTTAACCTACGTTCTTTGTTAGACATTTCAGATTGTATTAAACCAACTTTCAATCCTAGTGATCTATGTATTTGACCCATCCATTCTGCGTCACGTTTGGCTAAATAATCATTTATGGTAACTATATGTACTCCACTCCCCGATAAAGCATTAATTACAGCGGGAGAGGTTGATACTAAAGTTTTTCCTTCTCCTGTTCGCATTTCAGCAATTTTACCATCATTTAAGACTAATCCTCCTAAAATTTGAACGTCATAATGTCTCAAATTAATAGTTCTTTTAGAAACTTCTCTTGTTAAAGCAAAAGCTTCAGAGATTATTTTTATGTCACTATTATTATTTCTAAAGATCAAATATTTTAGTTTTGCAGTTCTACTTTTTAACTCACTATCGCTAAGTTGTACTAGATCATTTTCAATTGTATTGATATAATCTAAAGTTGGTTGATATTCATTTAAAATGTTTTGTAGTTGTGAAAATAATTTTATCATTTAATGAGATTTTTGTTAATAAAATCTAAATCATTTTAGACTTTAACTTAACCATTTGGGTTAAGATCTAAAATTAAGTAATTAAGTTTTGATTATGATTATACTAATAGTATTAAAACTTAAGACTTAAGCTAAAGGATTTCGTAAATCTTCGGTAGGCGCCACAAAACTTCCCATGATAACATTGTTGAATCTTAATTTTGTCCAAACAATAAAATTTTGATCTATTGAAATAATTGCTGAACAATTTTCTTTTGATAAATTTGCATGAGATAATTTCTTTTTTATATCGTTTAATTGATTCGATTCTAGAAAATAGGGTGAAGATAAAAACCAGAAATCAGTAGGCTTTTTTTCTCTTCGATAATGTTGTGTTCGCTCACGAAAAACTTCTTCAACAGGCTCATCATGCAAAAAAAATTTAGTACTTGCAATAATAAAGTAATAAGTTGTTAAATATTTTTTCATTTTTTTCGTAAAAATTTTTAATTAAATAATAATATTAACAAATTTCTAAAAAGTTTGATAGAATTAATTATGAATAAGGTTTAAATTCTTAGAAAGGTTATTGATTGATAAATGATAGAATTTATTATTTATTGTACTATAGAAATACTATTCTTATAAACTAATAAAAATAGTACTTCTAGATCAAAATTACTCACTTTTTAAGAAATCTAAACCTTTTCGAGGAGAGCTTGATTGAGCAAATTTTTGCCGTGTCATTTGTCCTGCTAAGTAGGCCTTTCTACCAGCTTGAACAGCAAGATTCATAGCTGTTGCCATTTCTATGGAGTTTTTTGCTTGAGCTATAGCACTATTAATTAAAACAGCTTCAGCTCCAAGTTCCATCGCATATGTTGCTTCACTTGATGACCCTATACCTGCATCGATTATTACTGGTACTTTAGAATTTTCAATAATAATTTTAATGTTTTCAATATTTTGAATTCCTTGGCCCGACCCTATTGGTGAGCCTAGTGGCATAATGGTAGAACAACCAATGTCTTCGAGATGTTTTGCTAACATTGGATCCGCATTAGTATATGGTAAGACAATGAAACCCTTTTTTATTAGAAATTCAGCTGCTTTTAAAGTTCCAATAGGATCAGGAAATAAGTATTTCGGATCTGAGATAACTTCTAATTTAATAAAATTATTTTCCTGTTGGCCTAGTCGCTTTGATAACTCACGTCCTAAAAATGCTAATCTGATAGCTTCTTCGGTTGTTTTTGCACCAGCTGTATTTGGTAAGAGCCACAACTTATTCCAATTAATTTTAGCAATTAGATTATTAGTATTGATAGTAGATAAATTAAGTCTACGTATTGCAACAGTTACTATCTCAGTACCACTTTTTTCTAAACAACTTTTCATATCATGCAAATTTCGATATTTCCCAGTGCCAACAATAAGACGCGAATTAAAACTCTTATTTCCAATGATTAATGGGTCTTGTTTTCTCATAATAACAAAAAAGTTTTATTTATTTTTAATAATAAAGCTATTATATAAATATATGATAAAATATCACATAAACTTAAAAGCGAGTGACGCGATTCGAACGCGCGACGTCAACCTTGGCAAGGTTGCGCTCTACCACTGAGCTACACTCGCATACTTAATTCTGCAATTAAGTATATCATGAGACTAGAGAATGTAAGAATTTAAACTCAAACGAAAAAGACTTTGAATAAAAAATATGTCCTTAATTTATTTCTAAATAAATTAAGGACATATTTTTTATTCAAAGTCTTTTCTATTTGGATTTCGGGATGGATCATTAGATAAAAAACCGAATATAAAAAGCGAACTAAAACCCGTCACAATAGCGTAAACAAATAATTTTAAAAAATATAAACTTAGCATAAAAATCTCCAATAAATTTATTTATTATTAATTATATATCAATTAATGGAGATTTATCAAATACAATTAGATCTATTATAGTTTTATCAGGTTATTAGATAATTATTAATTATCCTCTGTAAAGTCAGTATCAATTACTGTATCATTGTTGTTATTTGATTTCTCCTCTTCTTTAGGATTTATCGTATTATCGACATCTTCTACAATTGTTTGTGCTATTTTTTGCAATTCTTCCAGTTTCATTTTTAAAGTTTGATTATCAAACTCACTCAATTGGATAATTCCTTTAATTTCATTAATTTCTTTAAAAATTTTTTCTTTCTTTTCATCAGGTAATTTCTCTCCATATTCTTTTAATTGTTTTTCAACTTGATAACAAATTAAATCAGCTTGGTTTTTTAAATCAATTTTTTCCTTTTTTTCTTTATCAGCTTTAGATGATTCTTCAGCTTCTCTTATCATTTTTTCAACTTCATCTTTCTCTAAGTTTGAAGCATTTTGAATATTAATACGTTGTGTTTTACCAGTACTTTTATCTTTTGCGGTTACAGATAATATACCACTAGCGTTAATATCAAAAGTTACTTCAATCTGTGGAACTCCTCTTGGGGCCAATGGTATTCCTTCTAATCTAAAATTTCCTAAACTTTTATTATCTTTTGATAATTTACGTTCGCCTTGTAACACTTCAATATCTACACTTTCCTGATTATCAGCAGCAGTTGAAAAAGTTTCTGATTTTTTAACTGGAATTGTAGTATTTCTCGGTATCATTACTGTCATTAATGAGCCTAATGTTTCAACACCTAAAGATAAAGGGGTAACGTCTAATAAAAGAATATTTTTAACCTCACCTGCTAATACTCCACCTTGCACTGCCGCGCCAATTGCTACAACTTCATCAGGATTTACGCTTTGATTTGGTTCTTTTTCTACTATTTTAAAAACTAAATCCTGTATAGCCGGTATACGCGTTGAACCCCCAACCAATACTAATTCATTAACTGACTCTTTGTTAACGCGAGCATCCTTTAAAGCCGCTTCAACAGGTAATTTACAACGATTTATTAAATCTTCACAAAGTTCTTCAAATTTTGCTCGTGTTAATGTTTCGTCTATGTGTTTGGGTCCATTTTGATTAGCTGTAATAAAAGGAAGATTTATATTAGTTTCTGATAAACTTGATAATTCAATTTTGGCTTTCTCAGCAGCTTCGGTTAATCGTTGTAAAGCTTGAGGATCTGACCTTAAATTGATAGTTTCTTTTTCCTCAAATTTTTGAAGAATATATCCAACGATCTTTTTATCAAAATCATCTCCACCAAGTTTAGTGTCACCTGAGGTAGCTAATACTTCAAAAACACCATCTCCAACTTCTAATAAAGAAACATCAAATGTTCCACCACCTAAATCAAAAATAAGAACTAACTCATTATTTTTCTTTTCGAGTCCATAAGCTAAAGACGCTGCTGTAGGTTCATTAATAATTCTCTTTACTTCTAATCCTGCAATCCTACCAGCGTCTCTAGTAGCTTGACGTTGTGCGTCGTTAAAATATGCAGGAACTGTTATAACCGCTTCATCTATCGGTTGACCCATGTAAAGGCTAACATCATTAGAAAGTTTTCTTAAAATTTGTGATGATATTTCCTCAGGACTAAATTGTTTATCTAAATTAGAACAAATAACTTTAACATTATCCTTGCTATCTCCAATAAGTTTATAAGAAACTTCTTTTGATTCTTGATTCAATTCACTGAATTTTGAACCCATAAAACGTTTGATAGATGAAAACGTATTTTCAGGATTAATTACAGCTTGTCGCTTTGCTATTTGTCCCACTAAAAGATCTTTATTTTTTGTATAAGCAACAATTGATGGCGTCGTTCTAAGCCCTTCCGTATTATTTACAACTGTTGGTTGACCACCTTCCATAATAGCAACTACTGAATTTGTAGTTCCTAAATCTACTCCAAATATTTTACCGCCAGTTTTTATAGTTTCAGATGTACTCATAATATTTACCTTCTAGTTAGAGTTTAATTAAATTTACAAAATATTCTTAATTTTAATAAGTAGATATCAATTCTTTAAATTATACCTAACTTATTTATATAGGCAAAAGCGTAATTTCCGTAATATTACTATATCGGTAATTACTATGTCTATAGAAAATTAAATAACAAATACTTATTAAATATGAATTAAATAAAGTCGGAAAGAGAGGGATTCGAACCCTCGGTACAAAGAATTTTGTACAATAGATTAGCAATCTAACGCTTTAAACCACTCAGCCATCTTACCTTAAAAATGACTCTGGCTGGACTTGAACCTGCGACCAAGGGCTTATGAGTCCCCTACTCTAACCACTGAGCTACAGAGCCTCATAATTAATTATAATTACCAATATAATAAAGGTTTTATTATTAAATCAATTGCAAAGTAAAGAGAAATTTATTTTTATTTTTCCTTTTTATTGACAAAACCGATTTAATCATTACATATTAATATGTAATGATTAAATCAGTTTTGTCAATAAAAAGGAAAAATACTTGGGGGTTGTATCTCAATTTGGTTAGAGTATCACCCTGTCACGGTGAAAGTTGCGGGTTCGAGTCCCGTCAATCCCGAAAGTTAGTTTTTTACATCTTTATTTTTACTTCAAACTAAAAAGTTTCCTCTATGGTTCTTTATTACCAACTACTATACATTCTGTCGTTAAAATCATACTAGCAATCGAAATTGCATTTTGTAATGCCGATCGTGTTACTTTTGCTGGGTCAACAATACCAAATTCAAACATATCTCCAAACTGATTTGTTTCAGCATTATAACCAAACTCAAAATATTTTTCCTCTACTAAATCCGTAATAACACTACCATTTTTTCCAGTATTAATTGCAATTCTTTTTAATGGATCTTTAATAGAATCAGCTAAAATATAAGCCCCAATAAGTTGATCATCTGTTAAATTTTGCTTTGCCCATAATTTTAATGGCGTTGATAAATGGGTTAAGGCTGCTCCTCCGCCTGGAATAATACCTTCTTCAACCGCCGCTCGAGTTGCATTTATAGCATCTTCAAGCCTTAATTTTTTATCTTTCATCTCTGTTTCTGTTACAGCACCGACTTTTATTACGGCTATTCCTCCCGAAAGCTTAGCAATTCGATCTTTTATTTTTTCAATATCATATAAAGATTCTTTCATTGAGATTTGTTTTTTCAATTGATCACATCGAGTTTTGATATTATCATTATTACCATCCGTAATAATAGTAGTTGAATCTTTTGTAACAATTATTCTTGATGCTTTACCTAATAAATTGAGTTCAATATTATCTAAACGTAAACCTAAGTCTTCACTAATTAAAGTTCCCTGTGTTAAAATCGCAATATCTTCTAATAAATACTTACGAAAATCTCCGAAACCAGGAGCTCTAATGGCTACAACATTAATAATACCTCGTAATTTATTAAGAACTAAAGTTGATAATGCTTCCTTCTCTATATCTTCAGCGATTATTAATAAAGGCTTTTTTGTAAAGGCAACTTTTTCTAGAATAGGAATTAAGTCTTGTTGGACTAAAGTAAGCTTTTTATTTGTAATTAAAACAAAAGGATTTTCATATTCAACTTCTCCTTTTTCCGAATTAGTTATAAAATATGGAGAAATAAAGCCTTTTTCTAATTTCATACCTTCTGTTATAGACAATTCAATAGAAGTATTATTACTTTCTTCTAAGGAAATAATTCCTTCACGTCCTACAGTTTTAAGAGCTTTTGTTATCATTGAGCCGATTTCTTTATCATTCCCAGATGATATTGTTGCTACTTGTTCTATCGCCATATTATTTTCAATGGGACGAGCATATTCTAAAATTTGATTTATTAAATATTTTGTGGCTTTTTCTAAACCAAACTTTAAGGAAATTGGGTTTGAACCCGCAGCTACATTTTTCATTCCCTTTTTAACAATAGCATAAGCTAAAACAGTAGCTGTAGTTGTTCCATCACCAGCCACATCATTTGTTTTAGACGCTGCCTGTCTAATTAAAGATATGCCGGTATTCGATATATTATCCTTTAATTCAATTTCTTTAGCTATGCTTACACCGTCATTAATAATTTGCGGAGACCCGTGCTTTTTATCTAAAACAACGTTTCTTCCCTTTGGACCTAAAGTAACTGAAACTGCTTCGACGAGTACTCTCATGCCTTTTTCTAATGCTTGTCTAGCTTCTTCTTGATATAATATTTTTTTACTCATCTTATTAAAATTAAAGTAGAAAATTTTTAAAAGTGAAAATATTTTTAAACATGTTTGGTACCCAATTTTTAAATTTATGTTAAAAATTAGAAACCAAAGTTGAAAGTTAGATAAATAGCTATTAAGTAAATAGCTATTAAGAAAAATAGTTCTATTAATTCTGATGTGAATTAGTTCCAACTCTTTTCAGATTGCGATAAAACAAAACCAGCAACATCTTCAATATCCTCATCAGATAAACGACCACCAAAAGCTGGCATAGCATTTTTTCCATTAGTTACCTGATAAGTTATTGCACTAGGGCTATTCATCTGGTTTGTTGATAAAGCGTCCTTTTGTAAAGTTTTTTCAGGCATAATAACATTATTCCCGCCAGCATGACATGCCGAACAATTAGCAGTAAAAACATTTTCTCCATGATTAATATCAATAGCTTGAACTGGATTGCAAAAAAGAATCATAGTTATATAAGGAATAAACAAACCAAAAAAAAAATTTTTCATTAATAATTCTCGCTTAAAGTATCTTTTAATTTAACAAAATAAAAATCTATTATTTTTTTAACGTAGAATAAGAGATTAAAAATCTTTGCTATTTTATAATATTAATTAATAATAAATTTTCCCTCCCCCCCATTTTTCAGAAACAATTTTTGGTTGTAATAGGATGTGGCCAGCAATATCTATCAAGTCGTTTTCATCTAAAGATCTCATTCGCGTAAAAATATTGGCACTTTTAATACTTGGATGAATTTCAGCAATTGATTCTAAACCATCATAAGTTGTTGGGTTTTTCATATAATCCACTAAGGCATTAATATTATTGCGAGCTGGAGTAGCTAAACTTAGAGCTTCTGGATCAAGTCCTAAATTAGGATTTGTTTTTGTAATACCACCGACATGACATTGTCCACAACTAGAATTAAATAATCGTTTTCCTCGCTTAACTTGCTCAGGTGTTAATACTGTTGTTTTCCCATCATTAGTTACAGGAATTGTTCTTGTTGCTTCATCTAGTTCAATAGCTAAAACTGATAAATTAGTTAAACTTATTATAGATACTATAGTGAAGGTTATAAAAAATTTTCTGAACATATTAAATTAAAATTGTAAAATATTTTATTATCTTATTGAAACAAAAAAACAAAAGTTACCTTCTTTTTTATTTATCTTAATTAAGATAAAAGTCTGGTAATTCTAATTGTTCCTTAATCTTTTTTGCTATTAAACCTCTAAGTCTTATATTTTCCCACCCAGCAACAAGCACCACACTAACTAAAAGAACTTGACTGAAAAGAAGGATTGGGTCAAGTCGCCACCCGTGAATAATTAAAATAGAACCATAAATTAATCCTAATGTTGTAAAAAAAATATCCTCATCACGACAAAGTTCTGGTCTTATAATTCTTAAAAAATATAAAAGTAAGACACCAATAATTATTATTAAGCCTAGAAGAAAGTTTGCTCCAAAGACTATATTTATCATAAATCTTTAAGTCTTAAAAAAATTATTTCACAGATTGTTAAACATACAATTTTTATTTATTAAAATAAAATTAAACTTAATAAGACAAGACTTTATATAAAACTATCACATTGATTTCATCAAAATTATAGATTTAAAATCATCTATTATTAAGACTAATTTCTAAAAATGAAATCTCAATATAACGTGAAATATTATTAAAGTAAGTCAGATCTCATATTTTTAAAGTTTTATTTTTTTGGAGGTACACGAGTTATAGCATCTTTTTTACTCACAAAAGATAATGCAACAGTGATAGGTAAAACTACTATAAGTCCACCGGCAATTAAGCTATATAAAAAGTTTGCTAGAGAAGGTGTCATAATTTTATTTTTCTTTCTTTTTTATTTAATGAATAAAAGGATAAATTTTCTTGAAATATTATAGATGTAAATCGATCTATATCTTTGTTTTTTTTATACTTCTAGAAATATCTAATAATTAAAACAGTTAAAATACTAGAGTTTATTGATGGAAGAAAATAAAATCTAAGTTTATTATAATATATTTTTAGCGAATATCATTATAGAAATACTTTAATCAAAAACTGAGATAGATGTATTCTTAGTTGTTTTTTTAAAAAAAACTAGACCTTCTTTAAGTGCATATAAAGTGTAATCCCTTCCAATACCTACATTTTGACCTGGTTTAAATTTTAATCCACGTTGTCTTATTAAAATATTGCCGGCTCGAACTTGATGACCATGAAAACATTTTACTCCAAGTCGTTTAGATTTAGAATCTCGTCCATTCTTCGTACTTCCTGCACCTTTCTTATGAGCCATTTTATTAATGTAAAAATAGTATGATTTATAAATGAAAAACTGTTATTTTTTATAATGATTTTATAAAAATAATATATACTAGATTTAAAAAATTTGTAAACTTCAAATTTTTTATAACTTTCATCATATTGTTATCTTTTAGATAACAATTATGATATTATCAATTTATATATAAAGTAGAAAAATATTTATGTTACAATAAAAACAAATGAAAAATTTAAACTTAAAAGAGAAAGTTCTATATTTGTCAAAAAAAAAAATTTTAGCTCTTGTAGAGCAAACTTATATTAAAAAGAGTGTACCAAAAGTATTTGTTGGTGATACTGTAAAAATAGGAGTATTAATTAAAGAAGGAAATAAAGAAAGAATTCAATACTATCAAGGTATTATTCTGGCAAAAACCAATAGCGGGATTAATTTGACAATATCAGTTCGAAAAATATTTCAAGGTATTGGTATAGAGAGAAAATTCTTAATTCATTCTCCAAAATTTGAATCACTTCAGGTAATAAAATCTGCTCGTGTAAGAAGATCTAAGCTTTATTATTTACGTAAAACTACTACAACAAAAGGAAGTCGTTTAAAACAAAGATTTAATACTAAATAAATTAATTAAATTGCATCTGGCTGGGTTCGAACCAGCGTTGTTCTAAAAAGAAGACGGATTATGAGTCCGTTGCCTTCAACCACTCGGCCACAAATGCATTATATGGAATTATTTATAACTGTACAATAATTGCAATAATAATAAGGAGCTGGTGGGATTCGAACCCACGTCCATTTTAAATAAATGTCTAATTAAATAATAAAATCACAGATTTAGTTATTCTTTTAATTAGGGACAATTGAGTAAATTTTTTAAAATTCTTTGAATTTTCTAAATCTTTAATCAGTCATTCATAACAATAATAATAACTCTGAATAGTTAGTTTTTTTAAATAAAAAAAAAAGGTTTTTCATCTTTTCTCTCATGAATTAATCTCATTTCAATATTAAAATCAATCTAAAGCTTTAATAAGTTTTAGGAAAACATAATTTTTTACCTCTTTCAATTAAGAATTATATCAGTAATTGATAATAAAACTAAAGAATTTTATACAAAAACTTGGTTTTTATTAAAAATAATAATATTATTTGCAATTATTTAATATCTTAATAGTTAAATCTGCTTATTAATTAACACTAGTTATAAATGTCAAAACCATTACAGCCCCTTATTTTAACCTATATAGAAATAAAATTATATATTCTAATTTAAAATCGATAACTAAATTTTAAAAGCCAAAAAGTTTATACATCTTTTAAATGTTATACCCAAAAATCAATTATCAAAGATAATTTTTAATATTATAAGCAAGAGCTATACTAAAATATATAATTGTTAAGATCTTAATTAGATTATCAATTGAATTTTCAGCTTTACTAGAACTTTCAAAGATTTTAAAAGGGTCTAGATTTTCTTGTAAACTCTGCTCATTTGGGCTCCTGACTAATATAATAAGAACCAGAAAAAAGTTAACTAATATTGATATTATACTAATAAATTTCATAAAAGTTATATTAATATCAATTGATTAAAATATTGGTATATATAATAATTTTTTTTTACTCTCCTTGAACTTTTAATAATAAAAATCCAAGAGATAAACCTATGAGTACCATACTAAAACATAAAAGACTAATTGATAAAATTTCTTCACCCATAAATTCTTCAATCCTTATGATTAAAATTAAACTTTATATTTATTATATTATCTTAAATTTAAAATCCGTTACGACCCCAAACAACTAAAGAAAGAGAGAACGTAAATATCATCATTATAGTAGCCCAACCTAAACTAATTATATCCATAAAATATCTTTATTAATACTTAAAAATACTTAAATTTAACTGTATAACATCAATTAATAGTAATTATACATTATATTTTGAAAAAAAGTCAAAATATAATATACAAGTGTGTGTTATAATATTAGAATAACCCTAATGTTAATGCTTTATTTATTGGTAAACAAGCTCCAATACCTAACCAAATAGCTACAAACGTTCCAATCAAAAATATTGTTGAAGCAACAGGTCTACGGAATGGATTTTGAAATTTATTCACGTTTTCAATAAATGGAACTGTTATAAGTCCAGCAGGTACAGAAGCCATAGCTAAAACACCTAATAATTTATTCGGTAATACTCTTAATAGATTAAAAGTTGGGAAAAAGTACCATTCAGGTAAAATTTCTAAAGGCGTTGCAAAAGGATTCGCTTTTTCTCCTATAGCCGAGGGTTCCATAACAGCTAAGCCAATCACTATTACAAAAGTTCCTAAAATACAGATAGGAAACATATAAAAAATATCATTTGGCCAAGCAGGCTCACCATAGTAGTTATGTCCCATTCCTTTCGCTAATTTTGCTCGTAATTTTGGATCTGTTAAATCTGGTTTTTTTAATATTGACATAATTTCTCCTATTTCCTATTAGTATTAATAATACAAGTTAAAATTTCATTTGTTTTATAGATTCTTTATTTATCTGGGAACCAAAATCAATATTGATATATTAGAAATAATAATTATAAAGGACCTGAAATACCCTGTTTTCTTATCATTAAAAAATGAGTAATCATTAAAGCAGCTGCGACAAGCGGTAAAACAAAAGTGTGGGCACTATAAAAACGCGTTAGAGTATTTTGACCTACACTTAGTCCTCCTCGTAGTAACTGAACTATAGGTGGACCAATAATAGGAACAGCTTCAGGCACTCCAGTTACGATTTTACAGGCCCAAAACCCTACCTGATCCCAAGGTAGTGAATAACCTGTTACACCAAAAGATACTGTAGTTACTGCTAAAGTTACGCCTGTAACCCATGTTAATTCGCGTGGTTTCTTAAATCCCCCTGTTAGATATACACGAAAAACATGTAAAATTAACATAAGAACCATCATACTTGCAGACCATCGGTGAATAGATCGGATTAGCCAACCAAAATTAACTTCGGTCATAATATATTCTACTGATGCAAAGGCTTCACTGATACTTGGTCTATAATAAAATGTCATAGCAAATCCTGTTGCTACTTGAATTAAAAAACATGTAAAAACAATACCACCAAAACAATAAAAAATATTAACATGTGGGGGTACATATTTACTTGTAATATCATCAGCAATTGATTGAATTTCTAGCCTTTCTTCAAACCAATCATAAACTTTACCCATAACCCTAATTAAATTTAAAATTTTCTTCTACGCAATTAGACTTAATTGCCAGAAACCAGATTTGAACTGGTGACACGAGGATCTTCAATCCACTGCTCTACCAACTGAGCTATCCCGGCTTTCATAAAAAAATTATATCATAATTTGATATTTAATGCTATTTTATTAGTATCATAAAAAATATTCTACATAGTTAAAATCGAGCTGA